TAAGCCAAAACTGGTCTTGAGCAGCTTAGCTAACTTAAACACAAAACAACGGTATCGAACTGGTGAGACGTTGATATACGAATCTCAAATTCTACCATTTATGTGACATCTCGTTGATTCTTAGTCTAACAACTGCGTTAAAACTWATTGAGACTAATCCAAAATAAAAGTATTGAATTTCATCAAGGCTCAACGCACGATATCCATTGCTTGGAAGAATAAGCCAAAACTGGTCTTGAGCAGCTTAGCTAACTTAAACACAAAACAACGGTATCGAACTGGTGAGACGTTGATATACGAATCTCAAATTCTACCATTTATGTGACATCTCGTTGATTCTTAGTCTAACAACTGCGTTAAAACTAATTGAGACTAATCCAAAATAAAAGTATTGAATTTCATCAAGGCTCAACGCACGATATCCATTGCTTGGAAGAATAAGCCAAAACTGGTCTTGAGCAGCTTAGCTAACTTAAACACAAAACMACGGTATCGAACTGGTGAGACGTTGTTCAAAAAAAAGAAATTCAAAAGTTTTACCATTTACGTGACATCTCGTTAGTTCCCAATTATAACAGCCAAGTGAAAACTAAGCAAGACTAGTCCAAAATGAAAAATCTTTAATTTTCCGTTTTAAATATTAAATAACCTTTAGTTGTTCTAAAAAATTGTCCTAAACTTGAAAAAATAAATTTTTGTTAAAAATAAGAAATTCTATTAAATTAATAGAAAATATTAAAATAAAAAAAAAAAATTAAAAAAAATTAAAATTTTAAAAAAAATTTCCATTGTTTTAATAGTAAAATAGTTAAAATTATTTTACTTGTATAGTTTCGCGTGCGCGCCCGTACGCGCGCGCGTCTAAATTTGTCTCGCGTACGCGCGCGCGTTACTAAATTTATTATATATATATATATATAAATAATTATATTTAATTTAATAAATTAATAAATTTTAATAAAAATAAAATATAATTAATTTAAAAAATAATATATAATTTAATAAAAATAAAAATATAATTAATTTATTAGAAAATTTAATAATTTAATAAAAATAAAAATATAATTAATATCTCGCTAGACTGGAAAACAGCGAGATGGCACGAAATGGTGGAGTTGCTGTTTTGCACAACGTCTCACCGGTTCGATACCGTTGTGCACTGGTTGGTTCAATCAAATTAAAGCTGGTCTTGAGCTGTTTTAATTTGATTGTTAGACTGGAAAACAGCGAGATGGCACGAAATGGTGGAGTTGCTGTTTTGCACAACGTCTCACCGGTTCGATACCGTTGTGCACTGGTTGGTTCAATCAAATTAAAGCTGGTCTTGAGCTGTTTTAATTTGATTGTTAGACTAGAAAACAGCGAGATGGCACGAAATGGTGGAGTTGCTGTTTTGCACAACGTCTCACCGGTTCGATACCGTTGTGCACTGGTTGCTTTTAATTTGTTTTCTTTTTGGAATTTATTTAAATTTAAAATGAAGAGTTTGATCCTGGCTCAGGATGAACGCTGGCGGCATGCCTAACACATGCAAGTCAAACGGTTTTTAATCGTGACGGACGGGTGAGTAATACGTAAGTGATCTACTTTCAGGAGAGGAATAACAAACGGAAACATTTGCTAATACCTCATAATTTCTAAACAATGAATGAAAGATTTTTCGCCTGAAAATGAGCTTGCGCCTGATTAGCTTGTTGGTGAGGTAATGGCTTACCAAGGCAACGATCAGTAGCTGCTTTGAGAAGAGTAACAGCCACACTGGAATTGAGATACGGAACAGACTCCTACGGGAGGCAGCAGTGGGGAATATTTGGCAATGAGTGAAAGCTTGACCAAGCAATGCCGCGTGGAGGAAGAAGGCTTTCGAGTTGTAATCTCCTTTTCTCATTGAAGAAGTTCTGACGGTATTTGAGGAATAAGCATCGGCTAATTCTGTGCCAGCAGCCGCGGTAATACAGGAGATGCAAGCGTTATCCGGAATTATTGGGCGTAAAGCGTCTGTAGATGGTTTAATAAGTTTGGTGTTAAAAATTGAAGCTCAACTTTAATTCGGCATTGAAAACTGTTAGACTTGAGTATGATAGGGGTAAAGGGAACTTCCAGTGTAGCGGTGAAATGCGTAGATATTGGAAGGAACACCAATAGCGAAGGCACTTTACTAGGTTAATACTGACATTGAGAGACGAAAGCTAAGGGAGCAAACCGGATTAGATACCCGGGTAGTCTTAGCCGTAAACTATGGACACTAAGTGGTGCTTTTTGTACTGCTGTAGTTAACACGTTAAGTGTCCCGCCTGGGGAGTATGCTTGCAAAAGTGAAACTCAAAGGAATTGACGGGGACCCGCACAAGCGGTGGAGCATGCGGTTTAATTCGTCGATACACGAAGAACCTTACCAGGACTTGACATGTTAGAAAGTTTTTTGAAAGAAAAATGTGCCTTAATGGAATCTAAACACAGGTGGTGCATGGCTGTCGTCAGCTCGTGTCGTGAGATGTTGGGTTAAGTCCCGCAACGAGCGCAACCCTTTTCTTTAGTTGTTTTTCTAGAGATACTGCCGATGATAAATCGGAGGAAGGTGAGGATGACGTCAAGTCAGCATGCCCCTTATGTCCTGGGCTACACGCGTGCTACAATGGTTAAGACAATGAGCTGCAAACCTGTGAAGGTAAGCTAATCTCTTAAACTTAATCTCAGTTCGGATAATAGGCTGCAACTCGCCTATTTGAAGTTGGAATCGCTAGTAATCGCCGGTCAGCTATACGGCGGTGAATCCGTTCTCGGGTCTTGTACACACCGCCCGTCACACTATGGAAGTTGACAAAACTTGAAGTAGTTCTTTTAACTTTATTGAGAAAAGCTACTAAAGTTGGGTTAGTAACTGCAGTGAAGTCGTAACAAGGTAACCGTACTGGAAGGTGCGGTTGGAACAACTCCAATAAACTTTTTATTTTTATTCTAGGGCTATTAGCTCAGTTGGTTAGAGCGTGCCCTTGATAAGGGTAAGGTCGATGGTTCAAGTCCATCCTGGCCCTAGAATAAATTATTAGGGGATATAGCTCAATTGGTGGAGCGCTGCTTTTGCATAGCAGAGGTTAGCGGTTCGAGTCCGCTTATCTCCATCTTTATTTTTTAGTAGTTGAAGAGATTAAATATTTAAGGGCTTATGTTGGATTCTTTGGAACTTATAGGCGATGAAGGGCGTAGTTACTGACGATATACTTTGAGGAGCTAGAAACAAGCTTTGATTCAAAGGTCCCCTAATGGGAAAACCCTTTTAAACTTTTATAGAATTTATTTATAAAATGTGGCAAACTTGGTGAACTGAAACATCTTAGTAACCAAAGGAAAAGAAAGCAAATGCGATTTTCTGATTAGTGGTGAGCTAAAAGAAAAATAGCCTAAACCTTTTTAGGGGTTGTGGGAAAACTTAATATAATATTTTTTTTCTATGAAATTGTTGAATACAATGCAAAATAAGGTTGAAAGCCCTGTAGTAGTAAAGTTATGTATTATTTGTTTTATCCCGAGTAGTATAGAACACGTGAGATTTTATGTGAATCAACGAGAACCATCTCGTAAGGCTAAATACTAATAAGTTACCGATAGTGAACTAGTACTGTGAAGGAAATGTGAAAAGAACCCTGATAAGGGAGTGAAATAGATTATGAAAGCATAAGCTTACATGCAGTAGGAGGTCTCTTAAAAGTCTGACTGCGTGCCTGTTGAAGAATGAGCCGGCGACTTATAATTAGTGGCTTGGTTAAAATTTTTTAAATTGAAGCCATAGCGAAAGCGAGTTTTAATAGAGCGTTGTTGTCACTAATTATAGACCCGAACCCAAGTGATCTAACCATGACCAGGATGAAGCAGGAGTAAAATTTTGTGGAGGTCCGAACCCACTAATGTTGAAAAATTAGGGGATGAGTTGTGGTTAGCGGAGAAATTCTAATCGAACTTGGAGCTAGCTGGATCTCTTCGAAATGCGTTGAGGCGCAGCGACTAATTATGAACTATTCAGGGGTAAAGCACTGTTTCGATGAGGGCTACGAAAGTGGTACCAAGTTGTGGCAAACTAAGAATACTGAATAATGTTATTCAATTGGTTAGTGAGACTGTGGGGGATAAGCTTCATAGTCAAAAGGGTAATAGCCCAGATCACCAGTTAAGGCCCCTAAATAATTGCTAAGTGACAAAGGATGTATTGATGCGTAGACAACCAGGAGGTTTGCTTAGAAGCAGCAATCCTTTAAAAAGTGCGTAATAGCTTACTGGTCAAGTGCCTTTGCGCCTATAATGTACGGGACTAAGTAATTTGCCGAAACTGTGAGTTAAATCGGTAGAAGAGCGTTCTGATTGGTTTGAAGTAATAACGAAAGTAATTATGGACTTTTCAGAAGTGAGAATGTCGGCTTAAGTAACGAAAACATTGGTGGGAATCCAATGCTCCGAAAACCTAAGGTTTCCTTTGCAAGGTTCGTCCACGAAGGGTTAGTCAGGTTCTAAAAAGAGGCCGAACGGCGTATTTGATGAATAGCAGGTTAATATTCCTGCACTACATTAAGTTTGATTAAGAGGGACGAAGAAGGCTAAGTTAGCCAAAGATTGGTTGTTTTGGTTTAAACTTTCGAGATGTTGAGAAACTTAATTAAAAAATGTTTTGAGTTGAGAAGTGAATACGAAGATACTAAGGTATTGAAGTAACTTATGTCATGCTTTCTAGAAAATCTATTGTAATCGTCAATTTAATGTACCTGTACCGTAAACTGACACAGGTAGGTAGGTAGAGTATACCAAGGAGCGCGAGAGAACTCTTTTTAAGGAACTCGGCAAAATAGCCTTGTAACTTCGGGAGAAAAGGTGCCTTAATAAAATAATTAAGGTCGCAGCGATCAGATCCAGGCGACTGTTTACCAAAAACACAGGTCTCCGCTAAGTTGAAAAACGATGTATGGGGGCTGACGCCTGCCCAGTGCTGGAAGGTTAAAAAAATTGGTTAGCATTAGCGAAGCTAGTAATTGAAGCCCCAGTGAACGGCAGCAGTAAATATAACTGTTCTAAGGTAGCGAAATTCCTTGTCGGGTAAGTTCCGACCTGCACGAAAGGCGTAACGATCTGGAAACTGTCTCAAAAAGAGACTCGGTGAAATAGAATTAACTGTGAAGATGCGGTTAACTTGCACTTGGACAGAAAGACCCTATGAAGCTTTACTGTAACTTGATATTGTTTTCGGACTTTTTTTGCGCAGCATAGGTGGGAGGCTTAGATTCTTTTTTTCGGAAAATGAGGAGCCATAAATGAGATACCACTCTAAAAAAGTTAGAAATCTAATGATGTTTCTTTATCAGAACATTTGACAGTGTCAGGCGGGCAGTTTTACTGGGGCGGTAGCCTCCCAAAAGGTAACGGAGGCGTACAAAGGTTTTCTCAGACTGTATGGAAATTTGTTTTAGCGTGTAAAGGCATAAGAAAGCTTAACTGTTAGACTAACATGTCAAGCAGAGACGAAAGTCGGTCTTAGTGATCCGACGATACTGAATGTAAAGGTCGTCGCTTAACGGATAAAAGTTACTCTAGGGATAACAGGCTGATCTCCTCCAAGAGTTCACATCGACGAGGAGGTTTGGCACCTCGATGTCGGCTCATCGCAACCTGGAGCGGTAGTACGTTCCAAGGGTTGGGCTGTTCGCCCATTAAAGCGGTACGTGAGCTGGGTTCAGAACGTCGAGAGACAGTTCGGTCCATATCCGGTGTAAGCGTTAGAGTATTGAAAGGATCTTTTTCTAGTACGAGAGGACCGAAAAAGACACACCTCTGGTGTACCAGTTCTTATGCCAATAGGAAATGCTGGGTAGTCAAGTGTGGAGTGAATAACTGCTGAAAGCATATAAGTAGGAAGTCCACCTTAAGATGAGTACTCTTCTAATTTTAGTAAGGTCACAACTAGACTAGTTGTTAATAGGTACTAAGTGTATATTTAGTAATAAATGTAGCTGAGGTATACTAATAGATCGATAGTTTTATCTTATTCAACTACTTTTATTTGGTAAAGATTTAAAGTTTTGTGGTGCTTTTTTCTAATTGTAAATCACCTAATCCCATTTCGAACTTAGAAGTGAAATATTAGAAGGAATATTATTACTGCAAGGGTTACTTTGTGGAAAAGTTATTCTAGTGCCATGACGTTAATATTAAAAATAAAATCATATTTCAATTAGTTTATTAAATTATGCAGGTTTTTTTAAATTAAGATGCCTTTTATAATTTTTTGTTTAATTAAATTTTATTATAAATAGAGATTTAATATCAAATTTTTTAAATAATCATTTTTTTCATGTCACGTTATAAAGGACCACGTTTACGCATAATTCGTCGGCTTGGAAAACTTCCCGGTTTAACTAATAAAGTCTCAAATAAAGTGAATCCACCAGGTCAACACGGTATTTCAACGGGTAAAAAAGTATCACAGTTTTGTATTAAATTAAAAGAAAAACAGAAATTACGTTTTCATTATGGTATAAATGAGCGTCAATTATTAAATTATTTAAAAAAAGCAAGAAAAAAAAAAGGTTCATCTGGTTTGGAGTTATTGGTTTTATTAGAAATGCGATTAGATAATATTATATTTCGATTAGGACTTTCCTCAACTATTTTAGCTGCAAGGCAATTAGTTACTCATGGACATATTTTGGTTGATAAAAATATAATTAATATACCTAGTTTTTCTTGTAAACCTTCCAGTATTATTAGTTTAAAAAATTCGCAGTTTTTTAAAAAAAATGAAAATTTTTTATCAATTAATAATACAATTCCCTCTCATTTATCTTTAAATTTGGATAAATTAGAAGGTAAAGTAGTTAATTTTGTTAATGTGAAATCATTACTTTTAATTATTAATGAACTCTTAGTTGTAGAGTATTATTCTCGTAAACTTTAGTTTTTAATTTTTTTTAGATTTGTTTTTTTTAAGTTTTTTAATAATTTTTATTATTTTTTGTATTTTATTATGATAAAACAAAAAAAGATTTCTTCGTCTAAACTTGTTAAAAAAAAATTATTTAGAGCTATTATGTTTATAGTTTGCTTTTAAAAATTATTTATTATATTAGTCGTATTAAATTATTTAATTTTTTTTGAAACTTCAGAAGATTTGTTCATTTTTTAAACTCTAGTTTTAATAATATTTTGGGTTTAAGACTAATAAATTGAAAATTAAATCTTACTAATACGTATATTTTTGTTTAATTATATAATATAATTACTTAATTGTTTCAATAATTTCTATTACTGATTTGAATGGTAATGTTTTGTTTTGGTCTTCTGCAGGTAATTGTGGATTTAAAGGATCTAGAAAAAGTACTCCTTTTGCGTCTCAAATTGTTAGTGAAACTGTTCTTCGAAAAGTTGTCGAATACGGTATTAAACAACTTGAGATTAATATTAGTGGAATTAGTTCGGGAAGAGATAGTGCAATTCGTTCTGTTCAAAATTTTGGTTTATCAATAACGGTAATAAGAGATGTTACTTCTATTCCTCATAATGGTTGTCGACCAAAGAAAAAACGTCGCGTTTAATTATTAATTTTTTAGATGTTTTTTGTTTTTGATTATAATTGATTCTTAGATTTATGGAAAATATTGATTTAATTTTGAATTTGGATGCTTTTTTTATTTTTAATATTCCTTAAGATATTTTTTTGTTTATTTTAAAAATTTTTATATTTTTGATTAGGTATCCTCTATTCACTGATAAAGCTAATCGTTTATTGAATTCGAATACATATAGTTTTTTAGTTGATGTAAAAGTTGTTAGATTTAATTTTAATTTTTATTTTTTCTTTTAATGTAATTTTTTTTCTTTTATTTGTGAAAATTTTAGATTTTATTAATAAGAAAATAGCAAAAACTCTTTTTGAAACTCTTTTTAATGTGAAAGTGATTAAGCTAAATAGTCTTGTTATTTCATCTAAAAAAAGTCGTTTAGGAAAGTTTACGGGTTTTAAAAATAATTATAAACGTTTGTTCATTACTTTATTTTGAATATAGTTAATTTATTAGTTTTTTTTACTAATTAATTTTTTTTATTTTGTTTTTTTTTAGCGTAATTTTTCTACTAAGATAAAAAAGGTGATTTTATTCCATTTTTTTAGTGAAATTTATTAGGTGTTATTTTTAGTGTTGGGATTATGAAGGAAAGTTTTTATTTACATTATAATTTTTTAGTTTAGTTTATTTGAAGTATAAAAGACTATCTTTAATTTTTAATTATTTATTTATTTATATGTCTATTCGTTTTTATAAACCTTATAGTGCGATTTGAAACTTATTTTTATTTTAATTTTTTCAATTTAATTGATTAGCAAAAGTTATATAGTGTAATAATTTTAAGTTAAAGTTCTTTATTTATTTTTTTTGAGTAAAATTGTATTTTTTGATGCATTAGGATTTGATTTTAATTGTAGGATACTAATTATGAGGACAAAACATTTATAAAATTATAACTTTTGTTTTATTTTATTTTAAAGTAAAATGATTTATTAATTTTTTTTTCATTTTAATTTTTGTTACCTAAATTTTTAAGTTGTATGCAAATATTAATTTGCAGGTACAAATTTTGAAAGAATTAGAATTTTCTGATTTATTTTATCATCTGGTACGCGTAATCGTTCTTTGTCAGATTTTTTTGAAATTACTAAGTCTTATCCAGAGTTTGTTTTTTAAAAATTGGGTTATAGTATGAAAATATATTTTTGATTTTTCTTTTCTTTTTTAAAGTTTTATTATTTGATTAAAAGCTTTAACTTTTTATTATCATCGTAACAAAGGTAGAAATAATAGAGGAGGAAAGAAATAGTTTTGGTATTTAAAAATTAGTAATTTATTTTTCTTAAAGATTTTTATCTGTTTTTGAGAATAAAGATTAGCTTTTTACATTTAGTAGAAGAGTTTTTTTAATGTTTTTTATAAATATGTTAATTATTAAATTTATATTTTTTTATTATTAAAATTTTTAGTTATCCTTAATTTATTTATTCTTTTAAGAATTTTAAATTTTTTTAAACGTTTTATTAGTTACTAATTTATTTATTTTTATAGAGTTTATATTGTATGATTTGTTCATGTACAATATATAGAGGACTAATTTTATTTTTTTTATTACTACTAGGCATAAAGGAGGTGGTCATAAACGTTTATATCGTTTAATAGATTTTAAACGAAATAAGTTAGGTTTGGGCGCTAGAGTTTTTAGCCTTGAATATGATCCTAATAGAAATGCGAGAATTGCTTTGTTAAATTATTTTAATGGAGAAAAGAGTTATATAATTTGTCCTTTGGGGTTGTCTGTAGGTGATATAGTTGTTTCGGATTTTGAGACTGAAATAAAGTTAGGTAATGCTTTACCAATTGGTAAGATTCCTTTAGGGACAGATATTCATAATATTGAATTTCAAGTTTGAGCTGGATATTATATAATATTTAATTTGTTACATTCTTTGTAAATTTTGTAAAAAAAAAAAAAAATAGGTATTTATTTTTATAAATTTTTTGATCGGGTTTTTAATTATTTTTTTATATTTAAGTTTTTTTTATTTTGCATTTAGAATTTTATTGAAACAGCTTTTTATATTTAATTAAAGAAAGAAAATTTTTTATTGATAATATTTGAAAAGCTAAATGAAATTTTTTCTTGCTTAGTTTTTTTTCAGGTAACTTTTTGTTGTCTAGAATTTTCCGGGTAGAGGTGGTCAAGTTGCAAGATCGGCAGGAAGTTGTTGTAAGATTATTTCAAAGCAAACGAAATTTGTTTCTCTTAAGCTTCCTTCAGGTAAAATAAGATTATTTGATAAAAATTGTTGGGCTACTATAGGAAGAGTTGGTAATATTGAAGTTTCTAATTTTTTGAAAGGAAAAGCAGGTTATAATCGATGGTTAGGTAAGAGGCCTACTGTTCGTGGAGTTGTTATGAATCCTTGTGACCACCCTCATGGTGGCGGAGAGGGTAGAAGCCCTATTGGTCGTTCAAGACCTGTAAGTCCTTGGGGTAAGCCTGCTCTTGGTCAAAAAACGAGAAAACCAAAGCTTTATAGTAATATTTATTTTTTTAATTAATTTTATTTAGATGTTTTTAGTTAATAATTTTCGATTTTAAGTTTATGTCTCGTTCTTTAAAAAAAGGTCCATTTGTTTCTATTAATTTGTTATCAAAAATTAGAAAAATGAATTCTAGTAGTTATTTTGACTTTTCATTTCTTCTTTAAACTTTTTTAATAAAAAAATTATGTATTATTAATGTTTTTTTACTTTAAAAATTTATTTATTTATTTTAAAAGTATTATTTTTACTTGGTCTAGATCTTCTACTATAATACCGATAATGATAGGTTATACTATTGCGGTTTATAATGGACGTGAGCATATTCCTCTTTTTGTAACAGAGCAAATGATTGGTCATAAATTAGGTGAGTTTGTTCAAACTAGAACTTTTAAAGGTCATGTAAAGTCGGATAAAAAGTTGAAACGTTAAAATTTTCCTTATTAAATTATTAAAATTAATTATTATTGGTTAGGATTTTAAAAATTAATCATTTAAGATAATAAATTATTTATTTATAATTTTTTAAAATTTTTAATTATTTTTTAAATTTATCGAATTTTTGTTCGTTTATTATTTTTTAAGAAGTATTATTCTTTTTTTTTTTTTTTATTTTATAGTTTAAGTTGAATTTTGATTTTTTTATTTTTAGAATGAAATAGGATTTTCAATTTAATTTCATAAAAATTTTTGATTAATTTTATATTGTTTTTGTGCTGTAAAATAGTTATTTTTTGTATACAGTATTTTTAAAGAGATAATTATTTTAAATATGAAATTTAAAGAAGTTTTACAAGGAAAAGCAATTGCTAGATATGTTCGAGTTTCTCCTCTTAAAGTTAGAAGAGTTCTTAATCAAATTAATGGTCGCTCTTATTCTGATTCTTTAATTATTTTAAAGTTTATGCCTTATAAAGTGTGTCCTTTAATTTTAAAGGTACTTAAATCTGCTTTTTTTAATGTTAACATTAGTCAAAATTTGAATATTTCTGAATCTTCTTTTTACGTTTCTGAAGCAAGGGTTGATGAAGCTCCTTTTTTGAAGAGATTTTGTCCTCATGCACAAGGAAGAGGATTTCCTATAAAAAAACGAATGTCTCATATAATTAGTGTGATCTGAAATTTTTAATATTTAGAAAAATTTTTTACTTTATTGAAATGAACTATTTTTCTTTATTTTTTAACTTTTGTTGGATATATAATTTAAGTAATTTGAACTTTTTTTTTTTTTTTTTTAATTTTAAATAGTTTAATTCTTATTGTTTTTACTTATTTTTTTTAATTTTTGAAGAATAGATAAAATTTGTATTTTTAAAATATTAAATTTTGGAAAAAAGAAGGTTTATAATTTTTTATTTCTTTTTAATTATTTTTTTAATTTTAAGCTTTATGCTTTTTGGCTTGTAAAGATTTTAAGAAGATTTATATTGTAAATCTATCTAACTTAAGGTTAAGTTTAGAAAAAATTAATTATAAAAATATTTTTTATCGAGTTATTAGTTTATTTAAGTTGAATTATTTTAATTTTTATGGGTCAAAAAATAAATTCTTTGGGTTTCAGAATTGGTATTACTAGTGTGTTTTATTTTATTTTTATGGAAAATTAAAAGTTATATTTTTTTATAAAAGAAAATATTTTATTCTGTTAGAAACATAATTCTTTTTGGTATGCAAAACCAAATTCTTATTCTTATTTTGTAAAACAAGATATTTTTATTCGTAATTATATTAAAAAAGTATTATTAGGTCATTTTGTTTTTAATATAGTTATTAGACGAAAAGCTAATTTAATTAATATAGTTGTTTATGTTTTAAAAAATAGTGTTTTTTTAAAAGAGGATGTAGGTCGAAAATTAATAACTGATCTTTCTTTACAATTGTTAATTAAGTTTGACGCTAAACTTTCTTCTCTCAATTTTGTTGAAGTATCTAATACTGATTTTTTGTCTTCTCTTTTAGCAGAGTTTATTAAGCAACAGCTTGAAAAACGTGTTCCGTTTCGTAAAGTTATCAAGATGTCTATTGTTAAAGTTCGTCAATTAAGTGATAAGATCAAAGGAATAAAAATTCAAATTTCTGGACGTTTAAATGGTGCTGAAATTGCTCGTACTGAATGGGTACGAGAGGGTAGAGTTCCGCTGCATACTTTGCGTGCTAATATTGATTATTCTTTTACTATAGCTCGTTTGATTTTTTAATTTTTTAGTTTTAAAAGTTTATATGAGTTATTATTTATTTACTTATAAAAAGTGGTTAACTTTTTTAAAAAACTGTCTTTGGTGTATTAGGAATAAAAGTTTGGTTATATATGAGTTAAACTTTCTTGTTATTCTTTTCGGTTTTTTGTTAGGTTTTTATTTTATTGTTATTTTTTATGTTTAGTTCTTTCTTTTTTTATATAAAGTATTTTCATTGGGATTTTATTAATTGGCGATTAGTTTTTGATTTTTAATTTTAATTTTTAAATTACTTATTATTATTTATTTTTTTTGTATTTTATATGAATTTTGTTCAGTATTTTTGAAAGAAATATATTGCTTTTTCAATTTTCTATTTTTCTCTCTTTTTCTTCGAATAAATTTCGTATTGTTCGTAATAAACAACGATTGATTTTAATTAGTTTATTTACAAAATTGAAAGTTGTACGTGATATTTTTTTTCAAAAAAGTAGTTTATTTTTTCTTGAAGAAAATTCGTTTATTAGTTCTTATAAAAAATTGCAGCTAGTTTTTTCTATGCGAAAAAATTTTATTGTTAAACCTTTTAAAAAAGTTTATGTTTCTAAGAAATATGGGTCATCTTATTTTTTCCAAGTACCTGATTTTTATGATTGTTGTTATCAGTCGTTGTGGAATTTTTCTGTTTTACCGATTCTTGATACTTTTTCAGATCGTTTATCTTTTGGTTTTAAGCCATATCGTAATTGTTTAGATTATTTTTTTGTTTTAAAAAGTTGGTTTAAGTTTATGGAAAAAAAATTTTTGTGGTCAGTGAATTTACAAATTAATCCTATTTTATTTAGTTTTTCTATTTTTAAAAATATTTTAATAGAAAAGAATTGTTTAAAAAATTGGTTGAATAAAAATTTGATTTTAGGTAAATATTTTTTGGAAAATAGTTTTTTTATTGGAAGTATTTTTTTTAGTTTAATGAATTTTCTGTTTAATGGATTAGTTCGAATTAATACAGTATTAAAACTAAATTTTTTTGTAAAAAAGATTAGTCCTTTTTATATTTGTTAAATCGAATTTGGTACTTATTTAGTTTTTTTGTAATTTTTTATATGTTTTATTCAAAAGATAATTTAAGAAGATTTAGTTTATAAAGCTTTGTAAATTAGGTTTATTAAATTTATTTATTTAAAGTTTGTTTTCAAATAGTTTTTATTTAGATTTCTGAAGATTTTGTTGTAAAAAATAACATTTATTTTAAACGTTTTTTATTAATACGTTATTTTAATTATTTTTTTATTTTTGGTTTTGGAACTTTTAGTATTTTAAATATTAAGAATTTATTTATTATTTTTTTTAAAAATAAAGGTATTTTTTTTAATTTTTTTGATTTTCAGATTAATTCTATTTTTAAGGGTGTAGATTATTTTGGATGGAATATTTTTTTAACAAGAAAGTATTTTTTGTTATCTGAAATTTCCCGTGATGTTATACGAAATTATAAATTGAAAATAAAAAATATATTTAAATACAATAAGTCTACTAGTCTTTTTTTCTTATTAAATTTAATAAATACTGAAATAAATTTTTGGAAAAATATTTATAAATTTTCGGATTTTTTTGTTGAGATTTCTAGTGAAATGGATTTGTATGTTTATCGACTTTTTTGGAATTTACTTAAAAGACGTCATCCTAGACGACCTAATACTTGGATTTATTCAAAGTATTGGAAATTTTCTTTTGGAACTTACAAATTTTTTTTATTTGATAATAAAATTGGGCGATTTTTATTTTTAAATACTCATTTTGATTCAACATGTAAATTGTATACTCTTCCTTCTTCTTTAAATATTTATAATATTTACAATTATGATAAGTTAAATTGTATTTGGTTTAAAAAATTTCAGTATAATTTGCATTCTATTTATCGAATTCTTTGGATAAAGCAATCTGGTTTATGTTTTTTTTGTAAGAGAATTTTAGAATATTCGAATGTTACTAAATTCAAAATTATAAAACTTAATTTAATCAAAAAATTAAGTTTTATGAGTAATTTTGTATTAGTTCATAGATGGTGTTCTTTATCTTAAATTTTTTTTAGTTTATTTAAAAATTTATTGAAAATAAAAAATTTTTATGTTAAGTCCAAAAAGAATGAAATTTCGTAAGTATCATAGAGGGAAAATGCGAGGTATAGTAATAATGTGATTTTAAGTGTTAGTTTAATTAATTTTGTTATATTTAAATATATGTTTTCTTTTTTAAAAATTGAAGAATTATTTTTTAGATAAGGTTTTTTGGGGAGATTTTGGACGTGTGATATGAGAAAAAATTTTTTTTTTAAGAGTATTTGCTATATTTTATAATAAAAAATTTTGGTAAAATTATATTAAATTTTATTAAGCAAAGATATTTTTTAAATTTTTAATTAATCTTTGAATATTTATTGAATTTAAAAATATTTTTTTAGTATTTTTATTTTTTAATGATAAATTTTTAATTTAGATTTTTTTTTTTTTTATTCTTATACTTTAAAACGTATTTTTGATTTATAAATTTTAAAAAGTTTTTTACTTTAAGCTATGTACATTTAATTTGTTAGTCAAGTTTTTAAAGAAATGAATGACTTTGATTTGTTTACTTTGTATACAAGCTTTACAAGCTGGATGGATTACTTCTCGTCAAATAGAAGCTGCATTGTTTTTTTAGTTAGTAAATTTAGTTGATTTTTTCTTTTCTTTTTTTGTTAAAAGATTTTAGTTTCTATTTATTTCGTCGTGTTATAACACGTTACACACGTCGTGGTGGAAAACTTTGGATTCGTATATTTCCTGATAAACCTGTTACTTTTCGTGCTGCGGAAACTAGAATGGGTTCGGGAAAAGGTAACGTAGAGTTTTGGGTTGCCGTTGTTAAGCCTTTTAAAGTTTTATATGAAATTGGGGGGGTTTCAGAAAATATTTCTAAGTCTGCTTTAAAAACAGCGGGTTATAAGATGTCTGTTAAAACTCGAGTGATTAAAAAGTAATGTCTTTTATTTAGTAGGAAAGTTTTATATTTTAGTTTTATTTCTTATGATTCAAACTCAAACTTATCTTAATGTTGCTGATAATACAGGTGCTAAAAAAATAATGTGTATTAATGTTTTACGTTCTGATTCAAAATATGCTAATTTGGGTGATGTTATTATTGCAGTTGTAAAAATGAGTTAAAATTTTTAAACATTATAAATAAGGTAAATATTTAATTAATTTTTTGTTTTGATAAAAATTGATGAATATTTTATTGATGCTGTTCCTAATATGGTTGTTAAAAAATCTGATGTTGTTCGAGCTGTTGTAGTTCGTACTTGTAAATCTTTACAAAGAAGTAGTGGAATGTTAATTCGGTTTGATGAAAATGCTGCCGTTATTGTTAATGCCGATGGTTCTCCTAAAGGTACCTTGTGAATTTTTAATTAATAAAATAGGATAGTTATTTTATTTTTATTATTTTTTTAATAATTAAACTTTTATTAGTTTTTTCGAGTTTTTGGACCAGTTGCTCGTGAGTTAAGGGAAAAAAATTTTTTGAAAATTGTTTCTTTAGCACCTGAAGTTTTTTAATTTTTTTTATTGTAGTTATTGTTTTTTCTTGTTTATTTATAGTTTTTTATGCAAAGATTGAAGTCTTATTATTTACAACATGTTATTCCTTTGATGATTAAGAAATTTAATTATTCAAATATAAATAAAATTCCTAAAATAAAGAAAATTGTAATAAATAGAGGATTAAATGATAGTTGTCAAAATTCGAAAGTTTTTGATTCTTTATTAGATGAGATGTCTATTATTACTGGTCAACGTCCATTTCTTGTTCGTTCTAAAAGAGCAATAGCAAATTTTAAGTTAAAACAAAATATGCCAGTAGGTTTGGTTGTGACGTTAAGGGGAGATATAATGTATTCTTTTCTGGATCGATTAATAAATTTAAGTTTACCTAGAATTAAAGATTTTTCTGGTTTAGATAGCAGAAGTTTTGATAAAATGGGTAATTATAGTCTTGGTTTTTCGGAACAATTAATGTTTCCTGAAATAGAATTTGATAAAGTTGTTAAAGTGCAAGGTATGAATGTAGTTATTGTTATGAGTGGAAAAGTTAAGAAAGAAGAATCTTTTTTCTTATTAAAAGAATTAGGACTTCCATTTAGAAAATAGTTTATTGATATTTTTGTGTACGTAGTTATATGAAATTTTATTATATTATGTTATGTCTACAAATGATTTAGTTTCGTGCGTTTTTTTAAATTAGTTTATTTTTACTTATGTTATTTATTTATTTTTTAAGTTTTAAAAAAGAAAATCTTTTTTAAAAGATATGCTGACTAGAATTCGAAATTGTAACTCGTGCGTAATGTTTTTAATTAAAAAATTAAATGTTTATTATTAATATTTTTAATATAAATAGTCCAATATTTTTATGAAATAATTTAATATTTTTCGTTTTATGTTTGATATATAAATTTATGTTTTTATATTAGTTTATATATAGCTCATTGGGTTATGAAAAATGATAAAGAATAATTAGTTAATTTTTACAAAAGGATATAGTTTAAAGCATTCAATTAATGGTTAGTATATTTTTTTATAAAATGGACGAATATACGAAAATAGTCTTAACAATTAATGTTTTATTATTAGTGTGTAGTTTTAGTTAAATTAGGTGAGTTAAAGCTTTAATTATAAGTATTTTATATATTTTTTTTAGAATGAAACATAGGCTGATAGTATAAACCTAAAAATTGATAAGCAATTGTATTGGAATCATTAGATAGTGTTAATATATTTTAATATTATTTTATTACACTAAAAGTAAAAGTTGGAAATTTTTTACTAAGATTTTTAATCAATTTTATTTTTGGATAAATTTTGAGAAAATGCCGTATGAATTTAAAAATTTCATGTCCGGTATGATAAGGGGGGAAATTGAATAATTCATATTTATTACTTAATTTAATTGACCTATCTGTATAATAAAATGTTCAGAAGTTTATATAATACAAACTAAATTGACTATTTCAATTGCTAAAATTTTAAAAGAAGAAGGTTTTATTGAAGATTTTATTTGTGATTTTTTTGTTGGAAATTTAGGTTATTTATCTATCCGTTTAAAATTTAAAGGGTTAAAACGCAGTCGTTATATTACTGGTTTAAAACGTATAAGTAGACCTGGTTTTCGTTCATATGTTGGAGTTTCTGAAATACCAAAGGTTTTGGGTGGAATTGGTTTAGCAATTTGGAAAAGCTTTTTTTAATTTGATTGATATTTTTATTTATTGTTTTGTAATATAAGAATTTTATTTTTTTCTAAAGAATAAAATATAGTTAATTCAGTTTGTAATTTTTTGTCTTAAAATTGGTATTTACTGTTTTTAAATATATATTTATATATTTTTTTTAAAAGAGGCTACGAATTTTTATTTGTTAGTTAAAAGGGATTTATATTTTGAAAATATGATAATTATTTTATCGAAAAGATTAATTTAAGCTAAATGTTTTAAATAGACATGTTTAGTTTTTAAAAAATTTAAAAAATTATTTTTATTTATCAACTTCTAAAGGTTTAATGACTGGTCAGACTGCAAAAATTAATAATATCGGAGGGGAAGTATTATTTTTTATTTGGTAGCATGTTTTTTGTTTTTTGTTTTTTGTTTTTTGTTTTTTATTTTTTATTTTTTATTTGTATGAAAGTTCGTTCTTCAGTCCGCAAGATTTGTGATAAATGTTTTTTAATAAGAAGAAAAAATGTTTTAATGGTTATATGTTCAAATTTTAAGCATAAGCAACGTCAAGGATAAAGATATAATGCCTTAACGCATTTATGGCTGAGTGGACGATAGCACGGGACTCATAATCTCGCTCAAATAGACATCGCTGGTTCGAATCCAGCTAAATGCATATTTTGAGTTTATTTTTAAATTTGTATTAAAATTTGTTTTAATAGTTAGAAATTAATATTATTTTAAATTAAGAATTTTTTAATTTTTTTTGTTTTTTTGGTTTTTTAGACATTTTATTATTTATGGCGAAAAAAAGTATTATTGAAAGAGAAAAAAAAAGAAATTTTCTTTCTAATAAGTATTATTTATTAAGACAGTCTTTGAAAGAAAAGATAAAAATTTCAAATACTTTTGAAGAAAAGTTTAGTTTATATTTTCAAATTCAATCATTACCTAAAAATAGTGCTGTTGTTCGTTTATTGAGATATTTATTATTATTTTTACTAAAAGAATATTAATTTATTTTTATATCCAAACTTTTTAAGTAAATTTGAATTATTCATTTATTATAATATTATTATTATTATTTATTAATTGTTTTATTTTTTTAAGTCTATGGGCATTTTTAATTTTAACTTATTTCATAATAGATGTTTAATTACTGGTAGACCAAAAGGTTTTTATCGATTTTTTGGTCTTTCAAGGCACGTTATAAGAGAAATGGCTTATTTAGGTAATTTTCCTGGTTTGGTAAAATCAAGTTGGTAAGTTTTTTTATTTTAGTAATTTGTTTCTATTATTTAGATAGACTTCTTATCTTGCCTTTGTGGTGAAATGGTAGACACACAAGACTTAAAATCTTGTGCTTTAAAAAGCGTACCGGTTCGAGTCCGGTCAAAGGTAATTGTTATTATAAGAACAACAGTTATTACTGGGAGTTTTAAAAAATATTAATATCATGACAGCTACTTTAGAGAGACGCGAAACAACTAGCCTTTGGTCACGTTTTTGTAATTGGGTTACTAGTACTGAAAATAGATTATACATTGGTTGGTTTGGAGTACTAATGATCCCAACACTTTTAACAGCAACAACTGTATTTATAATTGCTTTTATTGCTGCGCCTCCTGTTTTGCGATTTTTTAAGTTATAATTTAAGATCTTTTTTGTTTGAATTAACCTATTATACTTAAGTTAAATATAACAGAATATAATAAAAAATTTTGAAAATTAAAGATGAAAATCTAAGCTAACAACAGCATGTATAAAAAATCTTGAAATTTAAAAAGATAAAAGGAAAATTCTATAAATACTCAGATCAAATTAGATCTAAATTGGATTGAGTTAGTGGCGTAACAGAACTTGAATAAATGTTCTTGGATATTTAATTTATTATAATTATGAGAATTTTCTTTTTAATAGTAATAGGGTTATTTAGAAAATGAAAAAGTTTCTCAGAATTATTAGGTAAATTAATTTTACTTTTAGAATATAAACAAAATCCTAATGTATAAATAGAATATCTTATTATAATAAAAATAACAACGCTGGTTAACTTTTTTGATCAATATAAATTTAATATATTTTAAAAACCAGAAGATTAGTAAAATACATAATTAAATTTTTAGTTTAAATTGAAGGGATTAATTTTCGTTAGATTGAGAGCTTTAATGGTTTTAATATTTAATTGAAGATTAAGTTTTAAATTAAAAATAGCAAGCTTATTGATAAAATATTATCACGTTAAGTTTGGGAAAGAAGGTGAATATAGAAAAATAACGATTAGACTTATAGCCTTTATTTTCATGATATTGATGGTATTCGTGAACCTGTTTCTGGTTCTTTAATTTATGGTAACAACATTATTTCAGGTGCTGTTATTCCAACTTCGAATGCTATTGGTTTACATTTTTATCCTATTTGGGAAAGTTCAAGTGTGGATGAGTGGGTGTGAAACATACTACTGAAAAGTAAAGATAGTTTATTTAAGAATATTATAAGATTAAATAATATATAATAAAATATTAAAGATTGATTTTATCTTACAAATTTCCATTTAATTTATAGTAATTAATTTTTTAGAAAAATTTTAAGTAAGTATTTAGCATAATCAAAAAGCGTTATAACGCAATTTAAATTAAAACTCGAAATTATTGGTGTTTTATGGAATAAGTTATAAAACTTAAGGAAAATAAATTTTAAAGAACGTCCACAATTAATCTGTTATAATTAACTTATTTGAAAAGTAAATTTAACAGTAAATTATTTATATTTAATTCCTTCCATATAAATCTTTTCAAAGTAAATGTTATAAATTATTATTTATTTGAATAAATAATGGTATTTTAAGAAGCTATTATTTAAGGATAGCTAGAAAATTATTTTTTATGTATATTTTTAACTTTTTAAAATCATGTCTAAATATAGTTTAATACTTAATAAAAAATTAACGTAATTTTCAAAAAGCCATATGCTCGGTGATTTGCAAGTTTGGTTTGGGAATGAGATGATTTAAATTAAAATTTTATTTTTTCTTAATTCATTTATATAATGGTGGTCCATACCAATTAATTGTTTGTCATTTCTTTATTGGAATTTGTGCTTATATGGGTAGAGAGTGGGAGCGTACGGGATTTTAATAAAATAGCAGAAATTTTTTAAAAAATGAAATGATAACTAAAATGTTATGTTTTTTTGGATAGTTACACAAAGTCATTTACCAAAATTTTAAATTTACTAAATTTTATTAAATCTGATATAGATTTCTGGTTCCTAAGTATCTTTTCAATAATTTATTTTTGATATTGGCGTCCTAAATCATTTAAATGCTTATGTTTTATAAAATTTATATTATATTTTATCTTATATTTTTAACGTAGTAATATAAGATATATAATATGAGAAGAACATAAAAAGTAATAATTTTCAGTGTAGTATATTGATTAATAGTGAATTGTATTTACTCTTACTTATGTTTAGTTCTTAGATAAATTTTTTCAATTTTTTTTATCTTTAATTAATGCATTATAATTTTATTTATTAGTAGAAATTTTTTGATTATATTTTAATATGGTTTCTATTTTTTAATATGAGTTTTAAGTTTAAAGAAGTGTCTATTTTTAAGTCAAAAAAGCTTTTGTTACCTGGAATTAATTTAAAAGAATTAAAATGTTTGTCCAGTTTGTTTCAACCTGCACATTTTTTTGTTCCTTTGATTTTTGTTTCGTTAATAGCTCAAATTGTTGATAATCTTAAAAATGTTTTGAGTGTACGTGATATTCAACAATTATCGTCTATAAAATTATATGCAAAGTTAATTTCTTCCGATGAAATAGTGATTAGTTTTAGTATTTTAAGAGCTATTTCAAAGACTTTAGGGTCTGAACTTGAAATAATTTCAGTTTTGAATAATAAAGAGCGTCTTTTTTTTATTAAAGAAATGGAAAATAAAATTGCTAATTCTTTTAGTTCAGGGAAAATATATTCTAATAAAATTTTTCTTTTTGATCCTATTTTGTTACTTAAACATCGTTTAGGTATTGCATTGCAATTTAGAAATAGTTTTTTGTCAACTGCGTTATTTCGTCCGAATTCACTTGTAGTTGGTCTCTCTTTAAAAGAGATAAATTTACAAATTGTTTTAGAGTCGGCTAAATTAATGTGGTTAGCTTTTAACTTGAAAATTGAAGAATTTTATTTTCTTCTATATAAGCAAGCATTGTCTAGTTTTAAAAAGTATTTAATAACAAAAGTTTTTGATAAACCAAAAACATCTATTGAAAGTTTTAAGGTTATTATATTTTGTCGATTAAGAACTCATATTTTTTTTTCTAGGCAATTAGTTTTTTATGAAGATCAGGTAGTTTTCAGAAGTGTAGATAATTTAGTTATTCTAGAAAGAGAATTGGAATTTATTAAACGTCCCTTTTTTGATTATCAACGTGATTTCTTTTTTTCTAATAGTACTATTACTTCGCAAGATTTAATATTAAAAAATGCAATAGAACAAAGAAGTTCTCAAAAAAATTGGTTAAACTATAAGCTTAAAAAAAGTCATTTTTGATTAAATTTTTCTAGTTAAGTTATTTTAAATTGAATAGTGCATTAAAGAAAGGAGCTTTGTATTAAGAAATTAGTATGCATGGTTCTGAGGGAGGAAGAAGTACATTTTTATAAATTTTAACTATTCCCTACCCCTAATTTTCATTCCGTTTAGGTATGCGTCCATGGATTGCTGTTGCTTATTCTGCTCCAGTTGCTGCAGCATCTGCTGTGTTCGTGTGAATTGAATATAATTTTAATTTTTCATATTATAAGAATAATGTTTCTTGTCATACTTATTAAAATTTCTACGTTTATTGATAAAAATTTTTAAAGACGAGACGATGAAAGTAAAAATCTAGCGTAATATGATGATAATATAAACTGACAATAATAATTAAAATCCAAAAAAAAATATAGGAATAAATTTTTTTAAATTGAACTTGTTTAAACGTTGTCAATCAGAAGTTCTTAACAAGATTGTATTGTATAATGAAGATGTATATGTATACTGAAATAATTTAATTAGACAATGATAGATATCCTATTTACTGATTTATTTGAATTGAATATTAAAAAATAATTAAACCGATATTTTAATTTCGGAAGAATCATTTAATTGTAATTTATAAAAAATAATATATGATGTTAATAAGCTATTCTATTGTTTATTATTTAAGCTTAAATTTTGGAAGTTTAAAGATAATATTTGCTTATTAATTAAAGCCATATGATTAGTAATTATCAAATTTGGTTTATAAGCGACTTGTTTTATATTATTTAATAGGTTAGTTTTATATTGTTTATCCTTTAGGTCAAGGATCTTTTTCAGATGGTATGCCTTTAGGAATTTCAGGAACATTTAATTTTATGATTGTTTTCCAAGCTGAGCATAATATACTTATGCATCCTTTTCATATGTTAGGAGTTGCTGGTGTTTTTGGTGGTTGCGGACTTTAAAAATATATTATAAAAATTATTAAATCTTTTTTATAAGATTTATTTTTCAAGCATTCAACTTAGATTTAAAAATGTACGGTGAAACATTTTAAAGTTTTATAGTTATACTGATTGTAAATGTTAAAAAATTAGGTAACTATAAATTAATTATAGCTCGTTGTAAATAAGATTGTTTAAATAATTTTTAGTTATGTTAAACTTGGGCGAATAAAAGATTAATATAATTAGATATTTTTATATTTTTTTTTAGCAATAAAATAAACGTTTTTAAAGTTTGATATATTTTCGAGTAACATCTTCCATTTTTTAAAATATAAAATAAGTTTTTGTTTAATGCTATTTTTATTAATATGCTCTAAGTTTTCTTTTTTTTTTTATAAATAGGTCAAATTTACATTTGTAAGTTTATTTTTTAAAACTTTTTGTTTGAGGATTAGTTAATATTTAATAATTAAAAAATTAATATTTATATTTTTAGCAATAAAAATTAGGTTAATAAAGCGTAATGATAAGAGAATATCATGTTATGTTTGAGAACAAAAAGTAAATTAGTTATAATTTAAATTTTTAGTTCCCATCTCTTTTTTCTGCTATGCATGGATCTTTAGTAACAAGTTCATTAATTCGTGAAACAACAGAAAATGAATCTGCTAATGCTGGATATAAATTTGGACAAGAAGAAGAAACGTATAATATTGTTGCAGCTCATGGTTATTTTGGTCGTTTAATTTTCCAATATGCTTCATTTAATAATTCACGTTCTTTACATTTCTTTTTAGCTATTTGGCCAGTTGTTGGGATTTGGTTCACTGCGTTGGGTGTATCAACAATGGCTTTCAATTTAAATGTGCGATTTGTAATTTTACATTTACCATTATAGTTTAAAATTTTTTTACAATTCTTTTAGTTTAAATTTAAATGTCTAACCTTGATTAGTTATTTAATATAGTTTTTTATGTTAGTGAAAATTAAGAAGGAACAAAAGCATGACATTTTTGAAATTTTTTAATCCTTTAATGTTTATTATAGTATAATTGTTGAGAAGAATATACGTTTATGCGATAATATATATGGTTTGTTTAACTTTATTATTATTTTGTTTTTTAAAAAATTTCCGTATAAAATTGTAGTTAATTTGTATTAACAAGTAATATACATTATATTTATAAGGAAAAATAATATATGGTTATTGTGAAAAACAGTTAATTTGATGATTTTATGTTTGTCAAAAGAAGTTTTTAGTTAATTAGTGCAGTAAAGAATAAAATAACATGTTCTTTACTTTTTTATCAAAGATAAAGAACATGTTATTTTGGAGCTTAGTCCATTGTGAAGTGTTCGCTAGGTTCTTACTCGGATATTTCAATGTTTATCTAGTGGTATGGTTTTAATTTTAATCAATCGATTGTTGACTCTCAAGGACGTGTAATTAATACATGGGCAGATATTATTAACCGTGCTAATTTAGGTATGGAAGTAATGCATGAACGTAATGCTCATAATTTTCCTTTAGATTTAGCTTCAGTAGAAGTTCTTTCTAATGTTTTTTAAGAATTATTAGTTTATTTACTTATTTTCATTTTCTTAATTGAAAATGAGATTATAAATATTATCAGATTTATATATTTTTTTGTATTTTTTTATTGAATTAAATTTTTATTTATAATTATCGTTTAGTTTATGTCAAGATTTATTTTAAAATTTTTGTGGCTTGAAAAGGCAATTGCTGTATCATTAGATCAGGTTGTAGGTTTTAGAAATACTCCTATTACTCAGTATTTTTTTTGGCCGCGTAGTGATGCTTGGGAAGAAATGAAATTTGATTTGGAAAAACGATCTTGGATTTCCCAGAATGATTCAATTTTAATACTTAATCAAATTACTGAGGTAATTAATTTTTGGCAAGAAAGAAATGAGGTTACTCGAAAAACGGATTTAAGTGTTGCTAAAGAAAGATTTACTAATTGTTTATTTGTTGGTAGAGATTAGTTAATTATTTTTTAATTTAATTTGTCACAGGCGGGATTCGAACCCGCATATTTCAATTTAGAAGATTGATGCCCTTCCACTAGGCGACTGTGACTAACTTGTTTGTTAATTTAAAAATTCTAATGTAGATAAATAAATAAAAGGTTCTTTATTATTTATACAATTCTTTTCCTAAATTAATGGCTAATATACCTGGTATTATGCTTAGCAAAAGTATTGCAAAGGTTTGTATATTTGTAATCATTTTTTTAATTTAATTTTTTTGTTTTTATTATTCTATAACTTAATATTTATTTATTTTATAAGTTTCCTTTTCTTATAAATAATAATGCTATCACGATAGGACCAGAAGCTACGATAAGTAGTAAAGAACCTAATTGTAATAATAATTTTTTAAATCAAGTTTATGTTTTTAAAGATAAAATTTGAATTATTATTTATTTTACTATCTTTTATATTAAAATGTATAATTCTCTTCGTTATTCATATTTATATATTTAGTATTTAATTTGTTTTTCGACTCTTACTCAAGTTATTTTATCTAAATTTTACAGCTGCTTGCCATACAAAAGCAAGTAAGAAGAAAAGTATTGGTATTATAGGTAAAATAAAAAATTAAATTTATATTTTTTATTTATGAAAGATATTTTATATTTTTTAGTAAATTTTTTCTTTGAAATATAAGTAGATTTTAATGTTTTTATTTTTTATTTATCTGTTTATAATAATCAAATGCAGATTCTTGATCTAATTTACGTTTTTTGTTTTTAAAGCACATCGTCGACAAGAGGATCAAATGGAAGATAAGCTTCTGGTAATAAAGCAAAAATTTCTTTTAGTATTAAATTATGTATTTTTTAAAAATTTGAAAAATAATTATTTATTTTTTATTTTATTTTATTTTATTTCTTTAAACACATATTATCAAAAATCATTTTTTTTATAATTAATTTAGTTTTGTATTGTCAGTATATTATTATATATAATAGTTAGAGAGTGTTGTTGCCTTCTTAGCTCAGAGGTAGAGCATTGTATTTGTAATGCAATGGCCGTCGGTTCGAATCCGACAGAAGGCTGGATTTATAATCTAACAACGCAGATGTAGCTCAGTGGTAGAGTATAACCTTGCCAAGGTTAGTGTCATGGGTTCGAATCCCATTATCTGCTTCTTCTAGCGAAGTAGAGCAGTCTGGTAGCTTGCGGGGCTCATAACCCTGAGGTCAAAGGTTCAAATCCTTTCTTCGCAATAATATTTTCTTAATATAGTTAATGTAAAAATAAAGTATTTTGTTTTAGTAAAAGTTTATGGTTTCTTCATTTCTTCCTTCATTATTAGTTCCTATTGTTGGTTTTCTTACTCCTACATTGATTATCTATTTTTTTCTTGTATTTGTTGATAAAGAAGTTATCGAATAAGTTTTTTATTGAGTTGTGCTGGATTCGAACCAGCGTAAGTATAACTAGCGAATTTACAATCCGCTCCCATTAACCGCTCGGGCAACAACTCTGTAGTTTCAATATAAGAATTAGTTTACTAATTTTAAAAAATTAATAAAATTTTGACATTTAATAAATTGTCATATTAACTCAGGCGTTCGTAGCCAAGTGGTAAGGCAAAGGACTGTGACTCCTTCATTCGCGGGTTCGATTCCCGTCGTTCGCCCGTTTCTATTATATTTATGTAGGCTCAATAGCTCAGTGGTAGAGCAGGGGATTCATAAGCCCTTTGTCACAGGTTCGAATCCCGTTTGAGCCAAATTCAGCGTCCTTAGTTCAGTTGGTAGAACGTAGGTCTCCAAAACCTGATGTAGTAGGTTCGAATCCTACAGGGCGTGTGAATGTTTATGAAATACTTTTTAGATAAAGTATTTGATTTATTTGTTTTAATTTACATTTAAGTTATTGATTTAAATTATAATTATAGCCCCCATCGTCTAGAGGCCAAGGACATTTCCCTTTCACGGAGACAACGGGGATTCGAATTCCCCTGGGGGTATTTGCAGGTGTAGCTCAGTGGCTAGAGCGTGGTCCTTCCAAGTCCAATGTCGCGTGTTCGAGTCACGTCACCTGCTTTAGTTAAAGAATGTTAATATATTTTTTTTTAATTTTTATGGGATTACCTTGGTATCGTGTTGAGATTTAATTTTAAAAAGGTTAGAAATATTTTGGTTGAGTTTTTTGTCTTAAATTTTATTAGCAATTTATTTTACTTTAATTACATACAGTTGTTTTGAATGATCCAGGCCGTTTGATTTCAGTTCATTTAATGCATACAGCATTAGTATCTGGTTGGGCTGGTTCAATGGCTCTTTACGAGCTTGCTATATTTGATCCTTCTGATCTCGTTTTGAATCCAATGTGGCGTCAAGGAATGTTTGTACTTCCTTTTATGGCAAGATTGGGAATTACAAAATCTTGGGGTGCTTGGAATATCACAACTGAAGATTTTTCAAATCCTGGAATTTGGAGTTTTGAAGGAGTAGCCGCTGCACATATATTATTATCTGGTTTATTATTTTTAGCAGCTATTTGGCATTGGGTTTATTGGGATTTACAATTATTTCGTGATCCTCGTACTGGCGATCCTGCTTTAGATTTGCCTAAAATTTTTGGTATTCATCTTTTTTTATCTGGTCTTTTATGTTTTGGTTTTGGTGCATTTCATGTTACTGGATTATTTGGTCCTGGTATTTGGATTTCTGATCCATATGGAATTACTGGTAATGTTCAATCTGTGATACCTTCTTGGGGTGCTGAAGGATTTGATCCATATAATTCAGGTGGAATAGCTTCTCATCATATAGCTGCTGGTATTTTTGGTATTATTGCAGGTTTGTTTCATCTTACTGTTCGTCCTCCTCAACGTTTATATAAAGTTTTAAGAATGGGGAATATTGAAACAGTTTTGTCAAGTAGTATTGCAGCTGTTTTTTGGTCTGCATTTGTTGTTTCTGGTACAATGTGGTATGGATCTGCAGCAACGCCAATTGAATTATTTGGTCCTACTCGTTATCAGTGGGATCAAGGTTATTTTCAAGAGGAAATTCAGCGTCGTGTTCAAACTAGTTTATTGAGTGGTTTGTCTTTATCAGAAGCTTGGAATAAAATTCCAGAAAAACTTGCGTTTTATGATTATATTGGTAACAATCCGGCTAAAGGAGGTTTGTTTCGTTCAGGTCCAATGAATAATGGAGATGGTATAGCTGTAGGTTGGCTAGGTCATGCTAGTTTTACTGATAAGGAAGGACAAGAATTATTTGTTCGTCGTATGCCTACTTTTTTTGAGACGTTTCCCGTTTTGTTAATTGATCAAAATGGAATTGTTCGCGCAGATATTCCATTTCGTCGTGCTGAATCAAAATATAGTATTGAACAAGTAGGTGTTTCGGTTTCGTTTTTTGGTGGAGAATTGGATGGATTAAGTTTTAGTGATCCTATTACTGTTAAAAAATATGCTCGTCGTGCTCAATTGGGAGAAATTTTTGAATTTGATCGATCTACTTTAGAATCAGATGGTGTTTTTAGAAGTAGTCCACGTGGATGGTTTACTTTTGGTCATCTTTCTTTTGCTTTATTATTTTTCTTTGGTCATATTTGGCATGGTGCTAGAACTATTTTTCGTGATGTTTTTGCTGGTATTGATCCAGATTTAGAGGAACAAATTGAATTTGGTGCTTTTCAAAAATTAGGTGATCTTACTACAAGAAAACAAATTGTTTAATATTTAGTTTCTTTAATTTAACGTGTAAAGTTTTTTATTTTTTTTGTTATGGAAGCATTAGTTTATACATTCTTTTTGAAACGTATTTTGTTTTATTTTATTTTTAAAGTATCATTTTAATTTTTTTTAGATTTGGATTAATTTCTTTTTTTTTTTGAAATATTAGGATTGTTTAAAATTAGAATACGCAATTTTTTCATTTTAATTTTTTAAAATTTTTTATTTGATGCAAAACGTTTATTAATTAAGATTATATTTTTTTAGATGTCAAGCGTTTTTTATGTTAATGATTGATTGATTGTATTTTTTAATATTTTGTTTGAGCTATATGTTAGTTTTTTTGCATTTATAGTTCTTTAAGGAGAGATGTTTCTTTTACTTATGTATTAGTTGGGACTTTAGGTATTATTTTCTTTGCTATTTTTTTTCGTGAACCTCCTCGTATTGTAAAAGTTAGGATAGAATCTAATTAACGGTTTTTATTTTTTGTATTTTAAAAGTTTATAATTATTTAATTGTATTTTGGATATTTATTTATTTATTTTAGTTAAATAGGTATTTTTTATTTTTAATAATTTTTTTATCCGTTTTATTCAGTATAATTTTTTTAATTATTTTTAGATTAAATCACGAAAGTTAGATTAAAATTAATTTTAAATTTATTCTTTATTTTTGTGGAAATTTTAATATATTTTCCTAAAATTTTATTATTTATTATTTTTGAAAGCTGTATGTTTTTTATGCTTGTACAGTTTTGAGAACGAATTATTCGATTCAGTTAGTTTTTTTTAGGGTTAATGTTTTTATTTTATTTTATTAGTAGAATAATAATTATATAAATATTTGATTATGTATATAAATAGTATATTATATTATATTTACTATTTATTAATTGTTGTCCAGCTCATTTCAATATTATCTAAAATTACTGAAGAATTATAGATTTCTAGAATAATAATTAAAAATACAGCAAATAATGCCATAAATACTGCCATAATGATAGTTGTTCCCCAACCAGGAGCAACTTTTCCATATTCGGAATTAAGAGGTTTTAAAATAGTTCCTAATGGCGTTGCTTTTCCCTTTGTGTTAGATGTTTTGCCTTTTGATACAGTTGTCATATTTGAATATAAAAATTTATTTAACTTTCTTTTTAATCTTCGTGTTCTTCAAATGGATCTCTTAAATTTTTTGATGCAGAACCAAATCCGACATATATTGAATAAATAGTTATACTAACAAGTGTAGATGTTATGAAAATAGTCGAAAAAAATGATGTATTTTCCATATTTATATATTTATATACTTTTATTTATAATGATTCACAAGTTTTGTAAACTTTAAATTTTATAATTTTGTAAAATTGTGCTTATTATATTTAATATAAGTAATTAGACTTTCTAGTTTTTTGATTGAATTAAAGTAGATTTCTTTTCTTTATTTTTTAAATATGTTAATTTATTAATTTATATAAGAAGTTTTAATTTAATTTTTATGGGTAAAATTTACGATTGGTTGTGTGTTTCGCTTTTTTAGTTGAAAACAATTAAGATATATTTTTTCTTTATTAAATTTAATTACAAATAATTGCTTTTAGAGTAATTTTAAGCTTGCAGTTTTTAGGTTAAATTATTATTTATATGACTATTTATTTAAAATTTTAGAAATATCGTTACGTATTTAATTATAGTTTTTAAAAAGTGATTCCTTGTAATTTGAAAAATAATAACATCGGTATTGAAAAAGAGTCTTGTTAAATTAATATTTTTGAGATTTTTTAAATTTAATTTTATTTTTTGTTACTTAAAAATTTTTTTTAATAATATAGAATATTTATTTATCTTTTTCAACTATAAACGAATTTGTTTTCTTTTTTGTGAAATGAAGGAATTTTGATCGCTTTTATATAAGTTTTATTTAGTTTAGAATTGAGTTTTAATTTTATAAAGCAGAATGAAATGAAAATTTCATGTTTTGTTTTTTGAGAAACTTTAGAGTTTACTTAACCGAAGAGCGTTTAGAAATTCAATCTATTGCGGATGATATTTCAAGTAAATATGTTCCTCCTCATGTTAACATTTTTTATGTGTGTTTTTGTTAAGCATAAAATAATAGTTATTTTATCAATAAGAAATTTAAAACTTAGGATTGGCTTCTCCCAATTAAAAGTTTAGTCGAAAGATTAAGGATAAAAGCATGCCATTAAATAGATTTAGTTATTTTTATTCGTAGTTTTATATTGAACCTTAAATATAAGAATAAACTTTTTAGTTTAATTTTATTTTCGTGCATGTTATTTTTTTATTTTCTTATTCCAATGAAAGAATAGGTTTTATTCTGTATTTTAAAAATTCAGGTTATAAGATGAAAATTATAGAAGTCTTGTATAAGGAAAAAATTATATTTTGAACAAATGTTACTGACTAAAAATTTTATTATTAAATAAATAAAGTTATGTCTGGAGATTTTTTCTATGTTTTTGAGATAAGATAGATATTTTTCTATAAAGCTGAATGCAAGTAAATTTGCGTTTTCAGTTTATAAACGGATGTTTTAGTTGTAAATTTCATATCTAGTTTTATTGTTTAGGTGGTATAACTTTTACTTGTTTTATTATTCAGGTTGCTACTGGATTTGCTATGACATTTTATTATCGTCCTACCGTAACTGAAGCGTTTTTTTCGGTTCAGTACATAATGAACGATGTAAATTTTGGATGGTTAATACGTTCTATTCATAGATGGTCTGCTAGTATGATGGTATTAATGATGATATTGCATGTTTGTCGTGTTTATTTGACTGGTGGATTTAAAAAACCTCGTGAATTAACTTGGGTAACTGGAGTTATTTTAGCTACTTTAACTGTTTCTTTTGGCGTTACAGGTTATTCTTTACCTTGGGATCAAGTTGGTTATTGGGCTGTTAAAATTGTTACAGGTGTTCCTGATGCTATTCCTTTTATTGGGTCTTTTATTGTTGAATTGCGGATTTTTAAATTGTCATAAAAATTATTAATTTTAATTATAAATTCGCTTTTTTTACCTTATAAAAATTAAATTTGAGTTAATTTGTGAAAACTAAAAGGGACGTTAGCATAAATTTTAAGTGTAATTAAGTAGATTAATAAATCAGAAATAAGTTTGTTCTGAATTATTATATAATAATGTCTTACTTTAATTTTTTATTCTCAATTTAAGTTCAATAATTATTGGGTATTGTTAAATTTTTATCTATTATAAATAATTTCTGTTTAGTTTTCTTAAATTGGCAAATAAAAAATATGACTGATTTGGTTTAGAATTATTTATTTAAAATAAAAGTCAGAAGAAGTTTTAAAATTATTATGGAAATGGAATATACTGTTTTAGACAACTTAATTCATAAAAATCTAAAAAGTTATTTTATTAATTTTAAAAATTATTTTTTAATTCTAAAATTAATATTAAATGAAGCCTATTGCATATTGATGTGCATGGTAAGGTTTAGTTGAAAGAGGATTAAATTTTTAATCCCACTTTTTTCTTTTACGAGGAAGCGTAAGTGTTGGACAGTCTACATTAACTAGATTTTATAGTTTACATACTTTTGTTCTTCCCTTGCTTACTGCAACTTTTATGTTAGCTCATTTTCTTATGATTCGTAAACAAGGTATTTCTGGTCCTTTATAAATTTTTTTTTAAGATTAGTGAAATGTTGTTTCTTTATTTTTTTATTATTTTTTTTATGACAGTAAGTTCAAATTTAAATACAGGTGTAGTTATTCAGATTATTGGTCCAGTTATGGATATTTCTTTTCCTCCTGGAAAAATGCCTAATATTTACAATTCTTTAATAATTGATGGAAAGAGTGAAACTGGTGAAAAGTTGAAAGTTGTTTGCGAAGTACAACAATTATTAGGCGACAATGTTGTGAGAGCAATATCTATGAGTGCAACGGATGGATTACAACGTGGTGTTAAAGTAGTTGATACTGGTGCATCACTTCGTGTTCCAGTTGGGTCTACAACTTTAGGTCGTATTTTTAATGTTTTAGGTGAGCCTGTTGATCAAATGGGTTCAGTTGATTATACTAAAACTTTACCTATTCATCGTTCTGCTCCTTCTTTTATTGATTTAGATACCCAACTTTCTATATTTGAAACTGGGATTAAAGTTGTCGATTTATTAGCTCCATATCGCAGAGGAGGTAAAATAGGTTTATTTGGAGGTGCTGGAGGTTATTTTAATAGTTTATTAACATAATTAATATTTATATTGTTTTATGCAAATTGATTTTGGTATTAAGTTTTTAAATTTCTCTTTAGTTTTATTTTTGTTTTTACTTTATTTTTTTTGCATTTTTTTACTTTGTTTTTAATAAAATTATTAATTTATTACATTTTTGATTTGATCAAGTTAAATTTTATTTTTGATTAAAAATTTTTTTTAAGCTGTATATATTATATATATTTGTACAGTTTTTTCGGGGAAACTTTTATTTCTATCATTTTTGGTAAAACAGTTTTAATTATGGAATTAATAAATAATATTGCTAAAGCACATGGTGGTGTTTCAGTTTTTGGTGGTGTTGGGGAACGTACGCGTGAAGGTAACGATTTATACCAAGAAATGAAGGAATCAGGAGTTATTAATTCTTCCAATCTTAAAGAATCTAAAGTTGCATTAGTTTATGGTCAGATGAATGAACCGCCTGGTGCAAGAATGCGTGTTGGTCTTACTGCCTTAACTATGGCAGAGTATTTTAGAGATGTTAATAATCAAGATGTATTATTATTTATAGATAATATTTTTCGCTTTGTTCAAGCAGGTTCAGAAGTTTCTGCTTTATTAGGTCGTATGCCTTCTGCTGTAGGTTATCAACCTACTTTAGCTACTGAAATGGGTGGTTTGCAAGAGCGTATTACTTCTACAAAAGAAGGTTCGATTACTTCTATTCAAGCTGTTTATGTTCCTGCAGATGATTTGACTGATCCTGCTCCCGCTACAACATTTGCTCATTTGGATGCGACGACTGTTTTATCGCGAAATCTTGCTGCCAAGGGTATTTATCCTGCTGTTGATCCATTAGATTCTACTTCAACTATGTTACAGCCTTGGATTGTTGGTGAAAATCATTATAATATTGCTCAATCTGTTAAAAAAACATTACAACGTTATAAAGAACTTCAAGATAGTTCGACATTATTTAAATTAATATATATTTATCGTAGTTATTTACGGTTTTTTTAAATTAAGGTTATTTTTAATGAAATAATTAAGTTTTAATTTATTATTAAAGATTTTTAGAAATATTTTTATAATATTTTTATTTTTATGGAACTATTATTTATTTTTTTTAGTTTTATTTTAAGTGTTTGAATTTGTTTTTTAATTATTTATATTTATAATTTAATTTGTAGTTTATTTTTTTGAATGGTTCATTTCTTATTTAATAATTGATTTAAATATAGAAAAGTAAATTTTTTATTACTTGAGCTTAATGCATGAAATTTGCATGTTTAGATCTATAAAGGGAAAAATTATTCTACTTTACTTATAGCTATTTTGGGTTTGGACGAGTTATCTGAAGAAGATCGTTTGGTTGTTTCTCGAGCACGAAAAGTTGAAAGATTTCTTTCTCAACCTTTTTTTGTTGCAGAAGTTTTTACAGGTTCTCCAGGTAAGTACGTTAGTTTAGCAGAAACTATTGAAGGTTTTAAATTAATTTTAGGTGGTGAATTGGATGATTTACCAGAGCAGTCTTTTTACCTTGTTGGAACTTTGGAAGAAGCTGTTGCTAAAGCTTCTACTTTATCTTAAATATTAATTCTTTAAAGAATGTAATTTAATAATTATTTTGTTTAGTTTGTATATGATTTATTTTAAATTTTTTTATGAGTTTAGAAATTTCAATTAGTGTGTTATTGTCGTTTTTAAAATATTTTATTAAAATAGGTTTTTGATTTTAATTTAATTTTCTATATTTATTTTTTAATTAATAATAATTTATTTATAACTATTTACTTAATTTTCGATAGTTTTTATTTATTGATTTATGTATTTTATGAAGCATTTGTCAAAGTTTATTTTTTGGATTTATTATATCGTATTTTTTATTTAATTTTTTATTATTTAAATTAGAAATGTATTTTGGGATTTTAATTTTTTTTTATTCTTGAGCTGTATATGATTATTATTTATATTTACAGTTCTTTTAGGGCTATAAGTTTTGCTACTTAACTTGTTCCAGATCGTATTTTTTGGAAAAGTAAAACTAAAGAAGTTATATTACCTACCTTGAGTGGTCAAATGGGTATTTTAAAAGATCATATACCTTTACTTACAGGTTTAGATACAGGTTGTGTGAGATTTTTTGTTTGATTATTTTTATTTTTAAAAAATAGTAAGTAGGATAGATAGTAACTAAATTATTTAGACCAATAAATTGTTAATTAAATTAAATGATTGAACCTTGAGTTTATAATTTTATTGAAAATAGTGTCCTAAATTATTTAATTTTTAATTAAGCATTTTCGAAAAGATTTTAAACTGATAAGATATTCCGTTTTAATTTTTAAAGATTTTTATTAAGTACTTATGTATTCAATTAGTTTGAGTTCTATTTTTTACATTTTTTATCTTATATGAAATTATTTTTTAAATTTTTTTTAATTTTTGAAATTAAGAAGCTGTATATTTAGAAATTTATATTTACAGTTTTAGAAGGGGAAAAATTTTTCTCTATCTTCAATTAATGTTGGTTCGTTCTGACTCAAGTTTGGAGTGGATAGTTATTGCTGTTATGGGTGGATTTGCTTTAGTTAATAATAATAAAGTTACTATTTTAGTAAATGAAGCTGAATTAGGATCAGATATTAATCCTGAAGAAGCTGAGTCTTCTTTTTTTTCTGCTAAATTACTTTTAGAAAATAATTCTAATTTAGATTCTAAAAAAAAACTTGAAAGTTTATTGCAGTTTAAGAAAGCTCGTACAAGATTTCAAGCAATAGAAGAAATGAAGAAATTAAAAATTTAATATACTTTTTAATTTGAAATTGATTTATTTTAGTTGATTTTTTATTTATCGTGTTGTGTTATAATTATTTGTGTTCGTAAGGATTTTTATTGCATGTAATTTTTTATATTTTAATATGTCACCTCAAACTGAAACAAAAACAGGTGCTGGATTTAAGGCTGGAGTTAAAGATTATCGCTTAACTTATTATACTCCTGATTATCAAGTAGTTTGAATATGATATAATTTTTTATTTAATTTGTTTTATTTTTTTATAAGAGATATTCGTATTTAAAGAATTGTTCTTTTGAGCAATAATTTTTTTCTTTTTAAGAAAGAAGAAAAGTAGATAAAAATCTTAACGAATAGTGTTGTTCTTTTTAAATTTTTGTAATAAAAAGAAAATAGGTCTTTAATGAGAATAAAGAGTATTTAGTGTATATTAAAAATTTTTATAATTGTTACTATTGTAAAAATATAGTTTTATTTAAAATAATCAAAATTAGTAAATAAAATTTATGATATTTTTTTGAGGTTATTTGTCAAAATTAAATTACATGAGATGTTAATTTAAAATTTATTATTTTAAATTTCGTGAATTCAAAACAAATTAAATACATATTAAATCGACTGATTTAATAAAGATTAATAATTAAATTATTAATCTTTATATTTTAAAATATTAATAAACATTATAGTTTTACGTCGAAAGAATTTACAATAAATTATGATTTTTAATTTTATTTCTATTAAAATCAAATAGAGCTGTATGCGAATTAGCATGTACAGTTCGAATGCGAGCTTTTATTTGGCTTAGTTTTATAAAGAAACTGATATTTTAGCTGCATTTCGTATGACACCTCAACCTGGTGTTCCTGCTGAAGAATGTGGAGCGGCTGTTGCGGCTGAAAGTTCAACTGGAACGTGGACTACGGTTTGGACAGATGGGTGCGAAATCGTTAATTCGCGTTAAGTGTATTCTTAAGGATATTATTTTGTGTTATTATATATTATTAGAAAAAGTCTAACCTGAAAACTATGATTAAATTTATATAAATTGATTTAAAACTAAAATTGGAAAAACAGCAGGACTTTAAAGCGCTAAAGCGCAATCTAAAAAAGTCTAAATTAAAAGTAAAATTTTATTTAATTCTAATTATATGGGATAAGTTAAATTAAAACTTAAAGGACGATTTTCTGAACTTTTCCAATGTTAATGTTTTTCATAAAAATTTAGAGACTTTTAATAAAAATAATATTATGAAACAGTTTATAAGAATTCAGTGCATGAATATTTAAAAATCGAATTCTACCCATAAAAGACTTATTAACACGGATGAAAGATTATAACAGACAAAATTAAAGAGGTATTAAAATTATTTAATATAATGTAAGAAATTTATATACTTTTATACATTACTAATTTAGAAATCTATAACAATAAATTAGAGCCAAAACTTACTTAGAATAGGGAGGAACTATAGTTTAAAATTAAAAATAATGAGTCTGGAGAAGTCATATAAGATGATTAAAGAGTAAACGGATGGCTAGGATAATTCATTGGAAAATTTAATGATTAACTATTAAAATTACTAAATGGTTAATTAACTATTTTAATTAATATGAATAATAAAAATAAAAAATAGGAAAAACCAATTTTAATATAATATGATTGAATAAACTAGCAATTATATTTTTTAAAAAAAATTATTTGAAAGCTGGATGCAAATAATTTGCATGTTCAGTTTTGGAGCGAGAATGTTGATAATAAACTAAAAACTTTTTTTATATAGAGTTTAGTTCATTAAAAATGATTCTTAGTTCATTTTAACACAATTAGATCGTTATAAAGGTCGATGCTATGATTTGGAAGCTGTTCCGAATGAAGATAATCAATTTATTGCTTATGTTGCATATCCTATTGATTTATTTGAAGAAGGTTCAGTAACAAATCTATTGACTTCAATTGTAGGAAATGTTTTTGGTTTTAAAGCTCTTCGTGCTTTACGTTTAGAAGATTTACGTATTCCGCCGGCTTATGTTAAAACTTTTGCAGGCCCACCACATGGTATTCAAGTTGAAAGAGATAAGTTGAATAAATATGGTCGACCATTACTTGGATGTGTGTGATTTCTAGTGTTTTTTTATTTAAATCTACTTGTATCAATATGTAGTAATCCCGTCTCAGAATTTTATTTGTACTAATAAAACGGAAATAAATAAGGTAACATGGTGAAAACTTATAGGGTTAAAACGTGAGATTAAAAATATAATCTTTTTTTTTTAATTCGTTAAGATTTTTAATTATATAATAATTATAATAATGACGAATAAGAAAGTTTTGAAAAATAAATAGATATTTTTAGGGAAAGTTAATTAATAATAAACATAAAATCGCAGGAAAAGTTTTTAACCTAAAGTGAAAAGTGGTTGCAGAATAGTAATCTATTTTTTAATATTTAATATATTTCCTTAATTGCATCCTAAGAGGTAGTAAGATACTATTGAATACAACATTTATGTAAAATAAATATTCGAGAGAATCACATATAACGCTCCTGTTGATAGCGATAATAAAAAAACATAAAGAATTTAGAGCGTTTAATATTAGTTTTTATAAAAAATAATGACTAATAAAATAATTTAACAATAAGGGGTTTTTTCTATTTAAAGACGCAACATGCCTTTTTTTAATCGTGGCAAGATGAAATGTTATTTTAGTATTTTTTTAATATTAAATATTAATTTATTTATATAAGTTATATTTGAAAATTTATAACTAAAATAGAACTTGTATATATTTTTGTAAGATAGATGATTTAGATAAAAATTATTGTGTTTATTATGGCTGAAAACTTTACACAATATTTAACAGCTAATTTAGACAAATAATATTGGATATTGGAGGTTAATTTTTTAGGCTAGAATTAAAATTTAAAAGAATTTTTAGTAAATTAAATAATAAATAAAAAACAAAATTTTCTTTAGAACAAAAATAAATTCATTTTAAAATATGTATTATGTTTTATTCATTGGTGAGCATGATAAATAAAAATGTTTACTTCATGTTCGGATGCAACAGAATAAGAAAATCTTCTTTTTTGTTAGTTAGATACAATAAAACCGAAATTAGGTTTATCAGCTAAAAATTATGGTCGTGCTGTGTATGAATGTTTAAGAGGAGGTTTAGATTTTACTAAAGATGATGAAAATGTAAATTCTCAATCATTTATGCGTTGGAGAGACCGTTTCTTATTCTGTGCTGAAGCTATTTATAAAGCTCAATCAGAAACAGGAGAAGTTAAAGGGCACTATTTAAATGTAACTGCAGGAACGTACGAAGAACTTTTAAAAAGAGCTAATTATGCTGCTCAACTTAGTGTTCCGATTGTTATGCATGATTACTTGACTGGTGGTTTTACAGCTAATACATCTTTATCTCTATTTTGTCGTGATAATGGTTTGTTACTTCATATTCATAGAGCAATGCATGCTGTTATTGATCGGTGCGGATTTTAGTTCACGGAATGAATTAAAAATGATAAAGACAAATAAAATAAATAATCCAATATGAGGATTAAACCAACTAACTAGGGTTAACAGAAAAATGACACGCACAATTCTTATCTTGATTAGGTTTTGTTATACAAACAAAAATAATAAAGACAAACAATAGAATTTAGGAAACTAGAACCTAACAATAGCATGTTAGTAAAGCGATATAATTATATTGCAAGGTAGGATAAATATGGATAAGCGAAAAGCAAACCTGTAATGATTTAGGTGGTTAACTCGCCATTACACATACAAGTGAGTGTAATAATTTCAATAATTTCATAACTTCAAAATAAGTCGGTCAAATTTTGAATCATATAATGAGAAATTAAACAAGAAATTATATCTTGCATTATAAAATCAATAAACACATAATTAAAAAAAATATACAAATAAAAGATTAATAATGATCATATTAGGTATCCTAAAAAAGTTATCATTCATTCTGTAGAGTAAGAAATCATGCTGGCTAAAATAGTTAAATATAAAATATAATACAAAACTATCCTGTCAGAAGATAAACAAAAATCTATAAAGGACTTGAAAGAGACCGTTTCCGGAAGTACGGATAGATTGAAGTTTTTAAGTTATAAGACAAAGAGACATATTACAATAATATATCCTTCTTAAAAATGAATATGGAAATGTTCAAAGGTGAAGTAAAATGTAATATTAGTCAAATTACTAATTTTTAAAAAGAAAAAATTTATAGAACCTAACCAAAACCAAAAGAAAAAAGGCAAATAAAAAATAGAAAAAATTAAAATTAGAATAAAAAGTCTATAATGGAGAGCGTAGTGAAGGGAAAGCTTTCACGCTACGTTCGGGAGCGAGGGTTTGTAAACTGTTAAATAAAATTAAATTAATTTAATGGGCCCTTAGTTCATACAAAGAAATCATGGTATTCATTTCCGTGTTTTAGCTAAAACACTTCGTATGTCTGGAGGTGATCATCTTCATTCAGGAACAGTAGTTGGGAAATTAGAAGGTGAACGTGAAGTAACATTAGGTTTTGTAGATTTAATGCGTGATGCTTTTGTTGAGAAAGACCGTTCTAGAGGTATTTATTTTACACAAGATTGGTGCGGAATGGGTGGAACGATTCCAGTGGCTTCAGGTGGTATTCATGTTTGGCATATGCCTGCTCTTACTGAAATTTTTGGAGATGATGCATGTCTTCAATTTGGAGGAGGTACTTTAGGTCACCCATGGGGGAACGCGCCTGGTGCAGTAGCTAATCGTGTTGCATCAGAAGCTTGTGTTCAAGCTAGAAATGAAGGACGTGATTTATCTCGTGAAGGTGGAGACGTTATAAGAGAAGCTTGCAAATGGTCACCTGAGCTTGCTGCAGCTTGTGAAGTTTGGAAAGAAATTAAATTTGAATTTGAAACGATTGATAAATTATAAAGTTTTATTCTTTTTTATGTTGTTTTTAATTGTTTTTATATATTATAATGAATATTTGTAATATTCATTGAATTAAGATTAATATCAAAACTTTTTTATTAAATTGTGGTTATGGCAGTGCCAAAAAAAAAAACATCTAAATCTCGAAGAAGTTCTAGACAAGCAAATTGGAAAAAAAAAGTTTGTAAGCAAGTAAGTTTAGCTATTTCTTTAGGAAAATCTGTTTTGAAAAGTAATTCCAATAGTTTTATTCTTTCCTAAGTTGTAATAATATTTTTTTTTAATATTTTTATGTCTCATTCAGTTAAAATTTATGATACTTGTATAGGTTGTTTGCGATTTTAAAATATATTTTAGTTTTTAAGTAGCGTTTTTATATTAGTTAAAGTTTTAATTTATATTTACTTAGTTATGTATGACCTACTTTATTTTTTATTTTTGATATATAAAAAAATTTTATTTATTATATTATTGAAAAATTTTTAGTTTGTATTGTTTATGTATTTAAGCTATTTGCTTTAATTAAAGTAAAATTATAATTTTGCTTGTATAGTTTTTGAAGAGATTTAAAATCTACTTTTTACACAGTGTGTTCGTGCATGTCCTACAGATGATTTTGATTTTTTATATTAATTCTAGTTTATGTGAAATTAAATTCACACTTTTTTAACTTAAAATTTTTTAATTATGTTTGTAAAAATATTAATTTATCTATACGTCTGTTTTTTAGTATTTTATAAATTTTTTGAAATTTTAATGATATCTTGTTTTAGAATTAAAGGAATTTACTTAATGATTATAAAGGTATTTATGATTAAATCTAAGATATTTTTGGAAAAAGAATTTGTTAGTATTAATTTTTCTTTTGTTTTGATTATATTATTATTTAATAGAGCTTTTGACTTATTATTTCGCTATTAAATATTTTTGTTTGATAAAATTATTTTGGAGCCGTATGTTTTTTAGTTAAGCTTGTCCGGATCATAGAGAAAAATGGATTTATTTTTACTCATTTATTAGAAATGGTTCCTTGGAAAGGCTGTAAAGCTGGTCAAATTGCTTCTTCACCTCGTACAGAAGATTGTGTTGGTTGCAAACGTTGTGAATCGGCTTGTCCAACTGATTTTTTGAGTGTTCGTGTTTATTTAGGTTCAGAAACTACACGTAGTATGGCTCTCTCATATTAGGGGTTTAGAATTTTTGCTATAGAAATTAGATACACCACACTAAAGTTAGACTTAGTGTGGTGTAATTTAGGTTAAATAGATCTAAATCTTAAAAAAGGCTTTATCTTATTAAGATTTTAGAATTTTTGCTATAGAAATTAGATATACCCCACTAAATTAGACTTAGTGGGGTCAAATATAAAGAAAATAGGGATTAGTCTTAAAAAAGCTCTTTCATAATAGTTTCAATTTTGTTAGTTGTTTTAAATTTGAATTTTGATTTTTATTAATATTTGAATTAAAGTTACATATTAATTATAGAATTAAATAAGTTTGGTAAATTGAACAATTTTAAAAAATATTTTATTATAAATTTATGATTATCGGTAGAAATTTTAAGAATGTAGGGAAATTATGAATTTAATATAAATAGTTTTTAATTTGAAGTTGAGATTTAAAAATTTTTTTTTTTTGGAAAATATAATTTTATTTTTATAGAAAATGTGCTATAGTTAAGGTTAAATTAAATTTGGGGTCTGGAAAATTATTTATAAATGACAAGGATTTTTTGAATTATACACAATATAATTCTCGTTGTGAAAATTTTTTTTTAGTTTTTGATTTATGAATATTTATATGTCTTTTAAATTTAAAAAAGAAATTTTAAATTAACTTTTAATTAATTAAGATAATTAATGTGTTTTTATAAATTTATTAATAATTTTTGCATTAATTTTTTTCTTGCACCATATTTAAAGATTTTTTCTAATTTTATGTAATCACCTTTGTTTCTTTTAAATTTAGAAGAAAAATATGATATTTTTGCATATTCACGTGGTGGAGGTATTACTGGTCAATGTGAAGCATTAAAGAGATTATTTTTTTAGTATTATTAATTCAATGTATTTAAGTTTTTATTTTTTAATTTATTTTTTACTTGAAAAATGAAAATTATTTTTTAAAATTAGCAATTGCAAGATCTATTTATTCATTTGTTGAAGATTTTGATAAACAGAAATTAAAAGAGAATGGTTTTTTAACTAGGAATTCTCTTTGTAAAGAAAGAAGAAGTACGATTAATTTTTTTATTGTTTTTTATTAAATACTTATTTATAATCTTGTAAGATTAAATAAATATTTATATCGAGTTATTTTAAAAAATTTTTATTCTTCGAATACTTAATTTGTAAAATAAGAATTACATTTGTTTAAACTATAAAAATTATTTTTTATTGAGTGAAATTTTTCAAGAGATAAAGATTTCTTTTTAGTGAATGATAAGCTAGATGAAATAAATTCCTTTCTAGTTTTAAGACAGAAATATTAATTTCTAGTTTTATAATATGGTCTTAAAAAAGCTAGAAAAGCACCTCAATTTTCAAAACGATAAATTTTTAAATTTTATATAAAAATTTTTTGTTTAGTTAAAAATCGTTGATAAATTTTTTAAGAAGGACTCTTGTGCCTTTTATATATTGAATTAATAATTTAAAAAATGTCAAATAAAATTGATAAATTAGTAGACGAATTAAAAAATATTACTTTATTGGAAGCTTCAGAGTTAATCGCAAAAATTAATAGATTTTTGAATTGAAAATAATTATTAAAAATAATTTTTTTGTTTTTTATACTTTTTAGTGATTTTTTATTTAATCAACTAAATTGAAGATACATTTGGTGTAGAGGCTAATATTAATACATCTTTTATTCCTTTAGCAAGTAATTTAGTTAATACAAAAGCAGAAGAAGTAGTTAAAGAAGAAAAAACAGAATTTGATGTAATTCTTAATGATGTTCCTTCTTCTAAACGTATAAATGTAATTAAAGTAGTTCGTAGTTTAACTTCTTTAGGTTTGAAAGAGGCAAAAGATTTAATTGAGACAGTACCGAAACCTGTTTTTGAAGCCGTTTCGAAAGAAAAAGCTGAGGAAGTTAAAAAGTTATTGGAAGAAGCTGGAGCCGTTGTTTCTATAAATTAATGATATAATAAAGGTAATTCTAGCTTAAATTAAAAATTTATTTTATTTTAGATATATGAATTTAATTTTTCAATCAGCTTTATTAGGATTAATTTTCTTTTCGATTTTATTAGTAGTGTCAGTGCCTGTTATTCTTGCTTCAGTAAATGGTTGGAATGATAACAAAAGTTATATATTATTTAGTGTAGTAATCTGGATAATTGTGGTAATTGTTATTTCTATTTTAAGTTTTTTTATCATTTAATTTTTTTTATTTAAAAAGTTAAGAATTACTTTTCATTAGTTAATTCAAGGATATAATTTTAGTTTTATAATTCATAATTAGTATTTATTTAATAGAATAAATTTATGTATTAATTTTATTATTTAATTTTATTTATTTTGAAATTGAAACGTAGTTTAATATTACTATTTTATAAAAAAATGAAATTAATAAAAGTAACAATGTTAAAATTTTGTAAGGCAAAGCGAGGTTTTTATAGTTTATTTACATTAGATTGTCAGAAACTAAATAACTTAACTAACTTAGGAAATTTGATTAGACGTAATTTAATAGCAAATATAGTTTGATTTTTCTTTAGAAATAGTTTTTAAATTAAATAATAATATTTTTTTGAATTTTTTGTTTATTGAAAATAGTTTATTTTCTAATTTAGTTTATCTTTTAAGGTAAATAATGTTCTTTTCTTTGCTAGAGATAATTCAGTTGATTCTTCGAGATTTATGATTTTATCAGAATATTTTCCTATTGAACACATTAGAGAATCTTTTGTAGAGATTAGAAAGAATTTAGAGAATATCATTTTTTATAATTCAAATTTTAATGATGATTATAAGGTTTTTTTAGCTTATTTAATAACAAGTGAAAGAGATAGAATTGTAAAAGTAATAAATATATCTTTTTATAAACCTTTTTTCCTATGCAATTTGAATCATTATATTTTTGAACTTTTAGTTTCAAATTTACAAATTAAAATATTTATAAAGATAATAATTTGATTATTTTTATAAATTATTAAAATGATTGTAATGAAATTATATTGGTAAATTTTATTTTGTTTTTATATGGGATTTTTATCTACTTGCTTAAAAATTTTAATCCAATTAAAAAAGCTAATTTTATAATTGAAAAGAAAATTACTAATTCGGAAGTTATATTAATTGAGATTGTTACTGATCATAGTTTTTATCCATTTTTATGTTTAAAAAAAACTCTTGTTGAATTGGCAAAAGAAAAAAATATTTAACTTTAAAAGCATCAAATAATATTAAAAAATTATCAAACAAGTGAGATTATATATATCTATTATTTATTATATTACTAATTAGTTTTTTAAAAAATTAATTATAAATTTTTAACGGAGAAGGAGGGATTCGAACCCTCGGTAACTTTTGTTACGCTGGTTTTCAAGACCAGTACCTTAAACCACTCAGACACCTCTCCTTGAATAAGTCGGGATAACAGGATTCGAACCTGTGACCCTTGCATCCCAAATGCAATGCGCTACCAAACTGCGCTACATCCCGTACTTATTAATATAATTAAAGAAATTGTATTAAATTGAAAAGAAGTTTTTTGTACAGAAAATAATTAATTATTTAAAAAATGAAAAATTTTACAACATATTTGTCTACTGCTCCAGTTATATCTATAATTTGGGTAACTCTAATTGCTAGTTTATTAATTGAAGTTAATAGATTTTTTCCAGATTCATTGATTTTTTAATTTTTATAAATAAAGAATATATTTTATTCTCTATTTATAAAAGTTCTTTACTTATAAAAGGAAGTAATCCTATAATACGAGATTGTTTAATGTATAAATAAATAAATAAAATATTATACTAATGAATTTTTTGATAAAAATAAAATTATAAATAAATATTTTTGCTTTATATATTTTTGTTAAAAATCAAAAATTTTTTCATAAGAAATTAAATATGTTTTACTACATTTATATTGTTTACATAATAACTCATTGACTTAACTAATATTCTATGTTGTTTGGAAGAAAGTTTTGTCAAATGTCGAGGTAAGATTTTACCTTGAATCGTTATAAATTTTCTTAGGAAATAAATATTTTTATAATCGATAAAATCATTATTTTTAGTAAAAAAATTCTAAAATTGTTTAAAAATATTTTGGTAAATAAAAAAGTAATAATATTATATATAAAGCTTTAGTAATTTATTCAAATATTTTAACCTTGAAGAAAAACGAAGTAAGTTCATAAATTTAAATAAATACATTAAAAACAAAAATTAATAATTTTTTTAAATGTGAAACCTCTAAATATAAATAAAATAAAAATAATTACAGCAGTAATTACGTTGTTCTAACAAACTAATAACAATTATTTAGAAAAACTTTTTTTATATTCTAGAATGGAATTTTTTAGAATATTTTCAGCTTCAGCAGTAAAAGTTTTTGTAGAAATTATTATTTCTCTAAAATTAGGTTTTGTTGTATTAATATATTCTCGTAAACCAGATAAAAATGATCGAACATTTTCGATTTCAATATCATCTAAATATCCATTGATACCAGTGTATATAGTTGAAATTTGATCTGCGACAATTAATGGAGAAGCTTGAGATTGTTTTAATAATTCACGTAAACGAGATCCTCTTGCAAGTTGGTTTTGTGTCGCTTGATCTAAATCAGACGCGAATTGCGAGAAAGCTTCAAGTTCAGCGAATTGAGCAAGCTCTAATTTAAGTTTCCCTGCAACTTGTTTCATTGCTTTAATTTGTGCAGCCGATCCTACTCGAGATACCGAAATACCTACATTAATTGCGGGGCGGATTCCTGAATTAAATATATCAGCTGATAAAAAGACTTGTCCATCGGTAATTGATATTACATTTGTTGGGATATAAGCAGATACATCACCAGCTTGGGTTTCAACAATAGGCAAAGCTGTCATACTTCCTTCTCCTAATTCATTACTTAATTTTGCAGCACGTTCTAGTAATCTAGAATGCAAATAAAAAACATCTCCAGGATAAGCTTCACGTCCTGGTGGACGACGTAATAATAAAGACATTTGACGATATGCCTGAGCTTGTTTTGATAGATCATCATAAATAACAAGAGTATGACGTCCTGAATACACGATAATAAATAAATTTATAATTGTATAAACTTATTCTTATACAAACTGTACATGAAAATTTAAAATCATACAGCTTTCTGTAATTAAAAATTACTAAAAAAAATAATTAAGAAAATTTTATTTATTTTCGTATTAAAAAACTTTATCCCATGTTCCTTTATAAAATAAATAATATTTAAAACTTTTTTATCACGAAATCTAAAAATTATATATAAAAAAAATTTTAAGAAATTTTATAGAATTTTTTTTTAGCAATTACGGGATTTTTAGAAAGTTTACAAAATGTTTAAAATATATTAGTTTTTTATAAAGCTAATAATGAAAAAATCGTTTAAAATAATCATTATTTATAAAATTTTATTATAAAGGTTTATAAATTTTTTCATAAAAAATATTAACAATATTATCATGTCGCACTAAAATATTCTGCTAAGGACGCACCTGTATAAGGAGCTAAATACTGTAAAGTAGCAGGTGAATCTGCATTTTCTGCAACGATAATTGTATATTCCATAGCACCGCGTTGTTCTAAAGTTGTTAAAATTTGTGCAACGGAAGATGCTTTTTGACCAATTGCAACGTAAACACAAATTACTCCTTCTCCTTTTTGATTTAAAATTGTATCTGTTGCTACTGCAGTTTTACCTGTTTGACGATCACCAATTATAAGTTCACGTTGTCCTCGACCTATTGGAATCATTGCATCGATGGCTACTAATCCAGTTTGTAAAGGTTCATAAACTGAACGACGTGAAATGATACCAGGAGCAGGAGACTCAATAAGTCTTGTTTTATTAGCAAAAATTTCTCCTTTTCCATCAATAGGTCTTGCTAATGCATCGACAACTCTACCTAAGAAATTTTCTCCTACAGGTATTTGAGCAATTTTTCCAGTAGCTTTTACAGATGCACCTTCTTGTAATGAAAGTCCGTCTCCCATTAAAACAGCTCCAACGTTATCTGACTCAAGATTTAGAGCAATTCCTATAGTACCTTCGTCAAATTCAACAAGTTCACCTGCCATAACTTTTTCTAAACCATAAATTCTTGCAATTCCATCACCAACTTGAAGTACAGTACCAACATTTATAACTTTTACTTCTTGATTGTATTTTTCAATTTGTTGACGAATTATTCGACTAATTTCATTTGGACGGATTTTTATCATAAATAAATATATAAATAAATAATACAAAACTAAAGAAAAAATAACTATATTAGAAATAAAAAACTTCTTAACTTTTTAAATTCAAAAACTTAATTATTTACGAAAAAGAGATAATTTTTCTGTATTTTGAGAAATTATTTTTCTTTGAACAGCAGAACTTAAGCGTTTTTTTAAAATATTAAACTAAGTTAAAACTCGTTATCAAACAATTAAGGAAAATTACTTATCAAATTGCTTTAAATATTTATTTAAAAATTAAAATCTTTTAATTAAGTTTTATTAATTTAATATTTTAATTAACACATTTTTAAAAATAATTTAATACGTAATTGAGATATAAAAATAAAAAATTCTTTATTTATTTATAATAAAGATAAAAAATTGTAATAAGATATAAATTCTTTTCATAACAAATAATTTATGTTAATTATTAATATTCACACCTCAATTGCTTTTAAAAAAGCAAATTCATTTAATTTTTGACATTACAACTAGGTAAAAGAATTTCCCATTTTAAAACACTAAAAAGGATCTTTTAAGATCATTTAGCGTTCAATCAAAATTATTTAAATTAAAATTGACTTATTTTAGTAAAATAACAATTATTAAAGTAAAATAATAACTATATTTAATGCGAAAATTTAAAATAATTAGATTAAAAGCGTTTTTAAAAAATTAATAATTTAAAAAATTTGGTTAATTGAAGCATCGGTTACCAATAGATATTAAATTTTATTAATCATAAATATTATTTTATAAAAAATTTTTCATTTATAAATGAGTTTAAACAACACTACTAACTTAACTTAAAATAAAAGTAGGGATAAAAAAAAGAAAATTAATTCAAAATGAACATTCACATTAATTTTATTAGAAATTTTATCTATTTAAGACAACTTCTGTAATAGACTTTTCTTCTTCAAATCGAACTGCAGATAAAGTCGTTTCCTTTAAACGTTTAATATCTTCTTCAATAGATTCAATTAATTTTTTCGATGTTTGACTAGCAAGGGATAATCCTTGAGTTCTTATTTGATCTGCCTTTAGTTGAGCAGATTGAAACTTTTCTTTTGCAAATTCTAAATTTTCTGAAGCTTCGCGAAATTTATTATCTGCTTCTTGTAAATTTCGTAAAATAATTTCTTTACGATTTTTGATAATATCACTTAATTTAGTTAAAATTTATTTTCACTAAAAAATCGTACCAGTAAACTACATACATACGACTTAAAAAAAAATAATATAAAATAATAAATTTATAGAAAATTTAATTCAATTCAGTAATATACACGTCTTCATATAAAAAATTAGTAAAACTAAAGATAACGTTAATAGTAAATAATAAAATATTTAAAAGAAGCCTTATATTTATTTAATATTTAATTATTTTACTACCAAAAGTTTTTAAAAAGAAATAAAAAAAATAAGATTAATTAATTTTAAGATTAACAATCTTAAAACAATCAGAATAAAAATTTATTGAATACAAAGAAAAACTTTTCGTGCCATAAATAAAGAACGACCATAATAAATCAAAACACCTATAACAACCGCCAAATTTAAAACATTAGTTTCAAAGATATCAGTATTGATCTTAAAACCCTCCGATTCCGAAATAAAATTAAACATATTTATCATCATAATTAAAATCTCTATTTATTTTTTACATTCTAGAAAACTATGACTTAGTAAAATAATCTAAGTTAAATCAATTTATACAAAAGGGTTAGCAAAAATAATAGCTAATGCAACAACTAAACCATAAATAGTTAAAGCTTCCATAAATGCTAACGACAATAAAAGCGTACCTCGTATTTTTCCTTCTGCTTCCGGTTGACGTGCAAGTCCTTCAATAGCATAAAAGTAGGAAGACTTCTTCCTCTTAAAATGAATTCTATCAAGCACATCACTATGCAATAAGCTCAAATTAATACTTAACATTATATTAATATTATTCTTTGTTTTATTAAACTTTGAAAATTCTTATAACTTTTATTTAAATTTGCTATTAAATTAAAACAACTTTAAATTTTAAAAATAGTAAGTTTGATTATTTAAATTAATATACTAGTCACAATAATAAGGATATTATTAAAAATTTTATCCTAAAATTAAAAACTATGTTAATTAAGGTAAAAAATAAATAAAAAAATTGACTAAAAAATTAATTTTTTCTTTAATAATCATTTAAATATTATTTTATATATTAGAAAATTTTTCACGCTACTTTTCCTTTTAGTGTTTACAATTTGAATAGAAAATGTTATTATTCCAACATTTAAATTTAAAAAGGTAAGAAAATACATTTATTTAAATAACTTTAAAATGTTTAATTGGTAAACAAATATTTAAAAAATAATACTAATTTAATTAAACCCGCACTTTACCAGATGCAGTACCTTGACCTATTCCAGGACCAATAGCCCCTAAACCAATAGCTAACAGATAGATGAAATCTTCTGTAGACACCGAACATGAAAATGAGATTCATTCGGCTCAAAATAGACTAAAAATAATGAACGTATTTTAAACTATAAACTGCCTACCTAAATCAAAAAATAAAAATATAAGTTGATAATCTTCTTTGATAATTTAAAATTCAAATTAATAAGTAAAATATACAAATAAAACTAATTTAACTAAATATAACAATTTTATCTTATCAGTTAAATGTTTGCTGGTTCAAATAACATAAAACAAAAATTCCACTACTTTTCTTAAATAGTTTTTATCTAAAATCTAAAATTTAGTTTAAAACTAGTCTCTTCTTTAGAAGACAAAAATTTATGTTTCAAATTTTCGATTCAAATATTAACTTCGTGTAAAAATCTTAACACCTCAATTTTAGAATAAATAAATTTGAATTTTATTAAAAATTCAAAACTAATAATTTAGTATATTTTGCATAATTCGTAAAAACCAGCACCAATAACAGATGCTGCACAAATAATTGGATTCATATAATAAACTCCTTTTCTAAAAATTATTAATACATTATAAAAAAAAGTTTAACAAAAACCAAAAAAACAAAATATCATATTATTAAATTTTATAACAAATTAACACATAAAATAATATACAATAATTGAGAGATTTAAAACTAATGATGTCCTTCCATAGCTTCTCCAATATAAAAATAATAAAACGAATTTTTATAAAAATTATCTAAAAAAAAACTAAAAAAATATAATAAAATAATTTCTAAAAAAATCTTAATGATCCTGACAAAGTAGCAAAAATTAAAGCCTGAATACCACTAGTAAATAAACCTAAAAAAATTAAAGGAATAGGAATAACTAACGGAACCAAAGAAACTAAAACTGCAACAACTAATTCGTCAGCAAGAATGTTTCCAAAAAGTCTAAAACTCAAAGAAAGAGGTTTAGTAAAATCTTCTAAAATATTTATCGGTAATAAAATAGGAGTAGGTTGAACATATTTACCAAAATAATTTAAACCTTTTTTACTAATACCAGCATAAAAATACGAGATAGAAGTTAAAATGGCTAAGCCAGCAGTTGTGTTAGTCAGATAGAAAAATATAAATTTCTTCTTTCAATCTTTACATTTATCCTTCGATAAATAAAGCTTATAAATAAAAAATTTTAAAAAATACTAAAAATAAAATTTTTTTTCCAAAATTCTCAATAAAATTAAAACTGTCTATAAACAAAAGTAAAAAAACATATAAAAAATATACTCTATCATTGAAACTAAAAAAAATAATATTTATTTAAAAAATAAACACAATCAAAACGTAAACTTTAGATTTTAAACAGTTTTTAAAAACAAAAAAATTGCTATTTACGCTTTATAAAGCATTATTTTTAAGAAATATCAAATAAAAATTATATAACAATATGTATAAAGTTTCAGTACGCACATATCATTTGTTGGGGCACCTAATTCTCCACTCGGAAGTTCAAAAACTTTCCAAGGGATTAAAGCTCCAGACCAATTAGAAACAAATATGAATAAAAACATAGTACCAATATACGGTACCCAACTGATATAATTTTTTTCACCTATTTGTGTCTTAGCAATATCCCTTACAAATTCAGTAACAAATTCAATAAAACTCTGGCCATCATCAGGAATAAGCTTTAAAGACTTAGTAGTAAGAAAACTAAAGGCAACAATAACAAAAATTACAATCCATGAATTTATTAAAACTTGTCCATGAACTTGAAACGAAAATAACGACCAATAAAAATGTTGACCAACTTCAAATTAATTGAAAACTTAATAAAAACATAATTAAAAATTTTATTGTTATAAGAAAATGAAATAATTATAAAAAAAAAACTATATTTAATCACACTAAATAAAATTAAAAAAAATTACTTCTCTAATTAAAAATGTATACATTTTATTAATTTAGCGCAAAACACTAGAAAAATTTAATTATCAAAAAATGCAAGAAATATTTCAACTAAAAAATATACTTTTATAAAAAAAAAAGAAAAATTTAATTAATAAACACAATAGATATATTATTAAAAATCATAAAAAGAAAAAAAAAACTTCAATTCTTAAAATAAAGAATAAAATATGAATAAATACCAAACAAGGAAAAAAACAAAATTTTATGAATTCTTACCTTCTAAATTAATTAGAAAACTATTAATAATAATAACGAATATATTCAAACTAGCATAAATTTAAATAAAATTAATTTTTAAATCAAATTAATAGATTTTGATAATTCATTTAAAATAAGAGTAACAGAAGAAACTGAATCATCATTAGCAGGAATAAAAAACTCTGTTAAAGTAGGATCACAGTTTGTATCTACTATAGTAACAGTTGAAATATTTAATTTTAAACATTCACGTACAGCATTCATCTCTCTATTTTGTCCTATAATAATAACAATATCAGGAAGTCTATTCATATCTTTTATTCCCGATAAAAATTTTTCAAGTTTTATAGATATTTTTTTAATTCTAAGAAATAAAAAAAAACAACAATATTTATAAATAAAATATATAAATAAATTCACATTACTCTTTCTTTTTTTTAAAATAGAACATTCTTTTTTAGTTAAACCTAAAAAACTATTAGTTAACTCTTCCTCTTTTGAAAGTATTTTTAAATTATTTATACAATTTTTTATAGTAAACCAATTTGTTAACATACCACCTAGCCACCTTTTTGTAACAAAAAAAGAATTAGAATTTTTTGAAAAAGAGTAAAATAAAAAAATATTTTAAATAAAAAAGAAAATACTTAAGACTATTTTTACTAATATAATTTAAGAATTAAAATCTCACTTTCTACCAATGACGAAAATTGTTTTTTAGTACTAACAAATAAAATTTATAAAATAAAAATCTTTTAAAAAAAGTAAAAAATAAAACAAATTAAATATTAAATGTTAAATTTTAAAATCAAATATTTTATTTTCTTTACTACTTTTATATAAAAAATTGCAAGCTTTTTGCAAACATAAAAGAGTTTGTAAAATATCTATAATATGAAGCTTATTTCTTTCTCCATAAATAAAAGGTGCCATTTTTGGATTCCATTTTTTAACTTGATGACCTAAATGAACACTAGAACTTAACATTTTTTCTAAATTTAACATAATACAATAATATTTTTTATAAAAAAGAAAAATGAAATTTAATCCATTCTCAAAAAAATAAATAAAAATAAAATCAACCCTATTAAAATTATGATAAAATAAACTCTTCAATTCTAAAATAAAGACGATACCCAGATTCGAACTGGGAGTAAAAGATTTGCAATCTATTGCCTTACCATTTGGCCATATCGCCTCGTTCTAAATCTAATAAAATAAAGTAAGAAAAAACTGACTTTTAATTAAACTTACATAAAATAAAATTGAACAAAAACATAAAAAAAATTGAATAAATATATATTATGAACTATCAAAAAACTATAAATAATACAATAAATATCAGATTTTCAATAAATCAATAATTCTAAAATTAATCAAAATTATTACAATTAGTTTTTTAAAAATAAAATATATTTATAAACACAATATGAAAGCTTTAAAAACTTTTTAGAAAAAGAATTGTGCGATCTGAAACTAAAATAAATAAAAATTAAATTAGTAAGCAATTTAATTATTAACTCAAAGAAAATAATAAAAAAAAATTCAATACAAATAAAAACTTAAACATAAATTTAAAAGACAGAGAATATTATGGAAAATTTCTTAATTTTTAATAATTTAGGTTAAGAAAATCGTACTTTATAATTAAATTTCTTAAAAATAAATAAATAATTAATAAAGCTGTATGCCATTAAAAAGCATGTACAGATTTTAAGGAGTTTTAAAAAAAAATCTACCTAACAAAAAGAAGTCTTGAAATCTTAAACAATACGCAATACTCTCATTTTAACTTTAAAACAAATAATTACAAGGTAAAATATAAAAGACCAAAGAACTCTGCTAATAAATGTATGCTAAACAATAAAACCTATTCAATAGGTATATATTTACCATTTACTTTGAAATATAAAACAAAAATACTATTAAAATACGATTTATAAAATAAAAAATTAATAAAAAAAATTGAAATAAACACAAATTTATCTATTTTTTTAGAAAAAAATTTTATTTCAAAAAGAAAAATATGTATTGATAAGTGAAATACCTATGATTACAAATGAAGGTTCTTTTATAATAAATGGAAATAAAAGAATAATAAATGAGATAAGTTTAAACAAATAATAAAAATTTGAAATAAACTTTTTGCTAAAAGAAAAAAAGAAAAAATTTTACTTTATTTTAATGAATTAGTTAGAAATCCAGGTTTATACTTAATAGAAGGAAAAAAAGAAAAAAGTTTAATGACAACTATTATACCAAAATTAGGAACATGGTTAACAATAAAAATAAACTTGTGACTTTTTAAACCATAAAAATTTAATACAATAAATTTTTACACTAAATTTAAAGAAATCAATTATCTCATAAAAGAAAACGATTTATATGCAAGATTTGACACAATTAAAAAAAAAATACCTATATTACTATTATTAAAAAGTTTAGGACTAACAAACAAAAAAATATTTAAATCATTACAAATAAAAAAAATTTTAATTAAAATAATTCAAAAAGAAAAAAATTTAAAATATAAAATTTCCATTCAAAAACTAACAAAATTAATGTTTAAAAATGAATATAATTTAGTTTGATATCATAGAAAGTTAATAAATAAACTGTTTATTTAAATTGAAATAATCTTAATTTAAGAAAATAATAAAAAAATTAAATTAAATATAAATAGCAGAAAAGCATTACATTCAAAATTCTTAAACGGTAAGAATATAAAAATTAATTAAAAATAAAAGAAAGAGAAAGGTATAGACCATATTCTAATTAATAAGGAATTAAAATATATTACCTAAAAAAAATAATTATGAACTTGGAAAAATAGGTAGAAAAAATATAAATTTAAAAATATACAAAAAAGAATTTTTTCCTAACAAAAACTACTTAATACCAGAAGATATTTTAGGAACTATAAATTTTTTGATAAATAAAAAAAACAAGTAAGAATAAAATAAAAATAAACTTAATCGATTTAATGCCAATTATGCTACTTAAATTTTTATAAAACTAAAAAATAGATTTAAATTTTAGGAAATATCGATGATATTGATGATTTAAAAAACAAAAGAATAAAAATGATTGGAGAAATAATTAATGAACAAATTTTATTAAATATTAAAGAACTAAAAAAATATATAACTAAAAATTTAAAAAAAATAAATGTAAATTTAATAAAAAACAGTACATTAAATTTAAAAGAAATACAAATATTAAATACACAAATATTAAGTATACCTATAAAAAAAATTTTTAGTTCTAATGCTTTATCACAAATATTAGAAGAAACAAATCCTATAACAGAAATAACACATAAAAGAAAAATAAGCTTTATGACAAATCAAGTTTCAAAAAAAAAATCACCTAACGTAGAAATTAGAGAAATACACCCAAGTCATTTAGGAAAAATATGCCCAATTGAAACTGCTGAAGGAAAAAACGCAGGATTAATATGGTCTTTAGCAAAAGAAGCACGAATAAATAAAGACGGTTTTATAGAAACTCCTTACTTTTTAAGATTCAACAAATTTAAAAATATAAAAATTTAAAATTATCCGTATTATTTAAAATTAAAAAGAAACTGCAAAAACTTAAAAAAAAATTTAAAAAAAAAAACTAATAAAAACATAATTTATTTTACTAAAAGAAAAAAAGAAGAATTAACAAATTTAAAAAATATAACAAAATTATCAAATATTGAAATGATATCTATAGGAACTTCACTAATTCCTTTCTTACAACACAATGATGCTAACCGCGTATTAATGGGATCTAATATGCAACGCCAAGCAGTCTCATTAATAGAAAATGACGTACCATTGGTAGGTACAGGAATAGAAAAAATAATAGCTAAAACATCAGAATCTAGTATTGTAACAAATCAAGCCGGAATTGTAATCTATTCGAGCTTTAAAAAAATAATAATACATGAAAACTTAAATTGGAAAAAGAAACACACAAAAAACTACAGAAATTTTACACAAACATTTTTAAAAAAAATAATAAAAAAAATAAAATTCAATAAATACTCTAAGTTTATAAAAAAAACTTATTTTTTACAAAAAAAAAAATATTCAAATCAAAACATTTATTTAAATCAAAAACCAATAGTAAAAAAAAAAGAATTTATTAAAAAAAATCAAATAATCAGTGAAGGATGTAGCATTAAAAATGGAGAATTATCAATAGGAAAAAATATATTAACAAGTTACATGGTATGGAAAGGATATAATTTTGAAGATGCCATCATAATAAATGAAAAATTAATTAACGAAAATATTTTTACATCAGTACATATTAAAAAATTTAAAACATTTTTAATCAAAGATGAAACGGGAGAAGTGCGAACTAGAAAAATCAATTAAAAAAAATATTAGATATTATACTTAAAATAGTAAAAATAGTAAAAGCAAAATAATAAAATTAGTTGAATTATAGAAATTAAAAAACTCCAACTAAAAAATATTAAAAATAAATTTACAATTGAAACTAGTTAAATTAATAAAAAAATTAAAAGAAAAAGCTGTATAAAGAAAAATTACGTACAGTTTAAAAACAAGGTAAAAAATAATAATTTACCTTAGTTTAATGAAAAAATTACAAATAAACTTTTAAAAACAAATAAAAAATTTACTAAAAATTTAAAAAAAAATGGAATAATTAAAAAAGGAAGTTTTGTAAAAGAAAATAGTATATTAGTTGGAAAAATTAAAAAAGAAAATACTAAAAATCTAACTTCTAAATTATTAAATATAATTTTTATCAAAGAACGAAAAAAAGAAAATTCATTAAAAGTACCTAAAAAAAATAAAGGAATAATTTTAGAAACAAAAATAATAAAACAAAAATCAATTTCTATAATCATCTACGTTGCAGAAAAAAGAAAAATTCAAATTGGAGACAAAATATCGGGACGTCACGGAAATAAAGGAATAGTATCAAAAATAGTTAAAAAAGAAAATATGCCATTTCTACAAGATGGATCAATAGTTGATATAATTTTAAATCCACTAGGAATACCCTCAAGAATGAATGTAGGTCAAGTTCTTGAATGTCTACTAGGACTCGCAGGAAAAAATTTAAAAGAAAACTACAGAATATTACCATTTAATGAAAAATCTACAATCAACTTATCCAAAAAATTAATATATAACAAATTAAATGAAGCAAAACAAAAAACTAATAAAAAATGGATTTTTAATCCAAGTCATCCTGGAAAAATGAAAATCTTTGATGGAAAAAACGGAAAAGAATATATTCAACCTGTAACCGTAGGATATTCTTATATATTAAAACTAATGCATCTCGCAAAGGATAAAATAACTGCAAGATCACTAGGCTCTTATTCAATTATAACAAAACAGCCTCTAAAAGGAAAATCAAAACATGGAGGACAAAGATTTGGAGAAATGGAAGTTTGGGCTATAGAAGGTTTTGGATGTGCTTACCTATTACAAGAAGTAATAACAATTAAATCGGATGATATAATGAATAAATATGAAACACTTTACTCAATAATAGAAAATAAACTACTTCCAAATCCTTCAATACCGGAATCTTTTAAAGTTTTTGTTTTAGAATTAAAATCATTATGCATAGATCTTAAAGTATACAAAAAAGGAAATAACGAAAATATTTTGTAAATAAATTTAAAAAGGTAACTTCAATTATTATAAAATAATTTAATTTAACAAACTTTATAAAATTATATTATAAATCATGAAAAAAATAAAAAAATATATTAAAATAAATCTTGCATCACCAAAAAAAATCCTAAAATGGAGTGAACGAAGTCTACCCAACGGAGAACTTCTTGGAAAAGTCACTAAATCGTAGAGATAAAATAACTGAAATTTACAAATTATTTTTTATACAAAATTTTTAATAAAAAATTATAACAGAAAAAACAAGTTAATTGAAACAGTTGATATTAAAAATCTTAAACCAATAACTAATGGTTTATTTTGTGAAAAAATATTTGGACCGATAAAAAGCAATCAATGCCACTGTAAGCTATATAAAAAAATAAAAATGAAAAAAGATAATTTCAATTTAATAATATGTCCCAAATGTTATGTACAAATAACAGATTCAAAAATAAGACGTTATAGAATGGGATAGTAAGATTATTTAAACAAAAATTAAAAAAACATTTATTAACTAAATATTTAAAAAAATATTCACGAAAAATAAAATTTATCAAACTATACAATTAGCATCAACAAATATACATACCTGGTATTTGAATAATAATTCTAATTATATTGCAAATTTGAATAGTAATAATAAAAAATTTTTATAATTAAAATATATACATCTTCTTTTTTTTCATAAAATAGATTTTATATTTCGAATAATACTCTCTAAAAATTTAAAAGAAATAGAAAATATAACTTATGGAAAATCATACATATCTTTCAAAAAAAAACAAAAAAAAATTTTTAAAACAACAGGAGAAGCAATTAAAATTATGCTTAAAAAAATAAAACTAAAACAAATATGAGTATACAAAAAATAAAAAAAAATAAAATTTATAAATTAAAAATTTAAATTTAAAGAAAAAAAGGAAAACCTATTAGAACATTAAAAATATAAAAATAAATGAAGAAAAAACAAAAAAAAAATTCAATATAATAAATTCTTTTTTGGAAACAAAAACTAAACCTATTTGGATGACAATTTCGTATTTACCAGTACTTCCACCAGAGCTACGCCCAATAATAAAATTACAAGATAATGTCATAGTAAGCTCAGATTTCAACTTTTTATATTCTAAAATAATAAATACAAATAATCGCTTATATCAACTAAAAGAAATGAATGTAAATGAAAAATTTATAAATAAAGAAAAAATTACACTACAAGAATCAATAGATTTATTAATAAATAACAAAAAAAATAAAAATAAAAAAAATAAAGTTAGATTAAAAAATTAAAATTTAGCTAAATTTTAATAAACAATTTATAAAAAAATTAAAACAAAAAAAAATAATTGAAAAAAAAAAATAAAATCTTTATCTGAAACAATAAAAGGAAAACACGGAAGAATAAGAGAAAACTTATTAGGAAAAACAGTAGACTACTCCGCTAGATCAGTAATAGTAGTAGAACCAAAACTAAATATAAATGAATGCGGAATACCAAAAGAAATAAATACGATTAAAATAAATTTGCTTTATAAATACTTAAAAATAAAAAATTTTAGTTCCTAAAAAATAGAAAAATATTAACTATATTAATTGAATTATTTCAAAGTTTAATAATAAAAAAACTCTTTCAATTAAAATTAACAAACAATATAAAAGAAGCTAAAAAAATAATAAACAATAATAAAAAAAAATTATTAAAAAATTACTTACTAAAAAAAATAATCCAAAACTTGCGATTAAACAACATTTACAAACATAAATTATACATTTTTAATGATATTCCAAATATAAATCGTTTTGTAGAATTAGAATCAAACTAAAATACACAATTTTATTAAATAGAGCACCAACTTTACATAGATTAGGAATTCAATCATTTCATCCTAAACTAACTTCTACTAAATCAATAAAACTTCATCCATTAGTATGTTCAGCATTTAACGCAGATTTTGACGGCGATCAAATGGGTATTCATTTACCTTTATCATTAAAAGGCCAATCAGAAGCAAGAATTTTAATGATATCAACAAATAACTGTACATCACCTGCAACAGGAAAACCAAATATAACTCCCAGTCAAGATATAATTTTAGGATGTTATTTCTTAACTAGCGAAAACATATCTTTACAATATTTATTAGAAAAAATAGTTAGTTTCAAATTAAAAAATAAACTATTAAATAAAAAAAATAAAATTTTTTCTTCATTGATAAAAATAACATCATTTAAAAAAATATTTTGATCAAATAAATTTAATAATAAATATGTATAAAAAAAATAACATCAACATACACTCTTATATATGGGTAAAAGAAAAAAATAGAAAAACTAATAAAAATTACATAAAAATATCAAAAATAAATAATAACAAATTTATATTTAGATTATAAAAAAAATTTATCAAATTATTAAAGAAAAATTCCTATTAATAATATTTTATATAAAAATTAACTAATATAAAAAGAACAACATTAGGAAAAATAATATTTAGCAAAACTATAAATAAATTTTTATAAAAAATTTTTTAATAAAATAAAATACTAAGTTATTTTATTAAATTTTTAATAAAATAAAAAAGATAAAAAAATGAAAAAACTAATAATTTATAACAAAAAATTTGATAAAAAAGAAATAAAAAATTTAATCGAATGGTTTATATGTAATTATGGAAGCATAAAAACATGCAAAATTCTACATAATTTGAAAGTTCTTGGATTAAAATTTTCCACAAAAGCAGGTATTTCTATAGGAATAGAAGATTTAGTTATTCCTGAAATAAAAAAAGATTTAATTATAAATACAGAAAATCTAGCCAAAAAATATAAACTTAATTTATTTAAAGGAAACATTAGCAAAATAGAATATTTGCAAAAAGTAGTTGAAACTTGGAACATTACAAATGAAACTTTAAAAGAAGAAATAATAACAAATTTTCAACAAACAAACTTACTAAATCCGGTATATTTAATGATATTTTCAGGCGCACGCGGAAACATATCACAAATAAAACAACTTGTCGGAATGCGAGGATTAATGTCTGACTCAAAAGGAGAAATTATAAATTTACCTATAACAGCTAATTTAAAAGAAGGACTAAATTCTAACGATTACTTTATTTCGTGTTATGGCGCTAGAAAAGGAATAATAGACACCGCATTAAAAACAGCAAATTCAGGATATTTAACAAGAAGACTAATCTATAGTTCGCAAAATATATTTATAAAACAGCCAGATTGTTACACAAAACTTGGAAATTTAATAAAAGTGCTTAAAAAATCAAAAAAAAACTACTTAATTACAAAAGAAAAAATACTAGGAAGAATAGCTGCCGAAAATATAAAAGAAATAAAAAGTAACAAATTAATAATAAGTAAAAATCAAGACATATGCAATTATACTGTTAAAAAAATAGTAGAAAATAAAAACTACGTTTTTATCAGAACACCATTAAAATGTCTATTAAACACTGGAATCTGTCAACTTTGCTACGGATGGAATTTAACTAATAATAAAATTGTTAAATTAGGTGAATCTATAGGAATTCTAGCTGCACAATCAATAGGAGAACCTGGAACACAATTAACTATGCGAACTTTTCACACAGGAGGAATATTCACAGCAAAAAAAAAACGTGTAATACAAGCACCTATTAACGGAATAGTAAAATATTCAAAAAAAAATACAAAAAGACTAATAACTAATTATAAAGAAAAAGCGCTATTTTTAGAAAAAGAAAAAAGGTTCTTTATAAAAGAAAACAAAATTAATTTATTAACAATAACAATACCTAAATTTTCTATTATATTTATAAAAAAAAATCAAAAAATTTTTAAAAAGCAAATCATAGCAGAAATACCTAAATGGATCAAATCAAATGAAAACAAAGTATTAAATAAAAATAACAAAATAGAATATATAAGAACATACAATTCAGGACAAATTCATTTAATAAATAAAAAAAAAAATAAACTATGGATAATTAACGGATTTATTATTAAATATAATAATAGAAAAGAATTTTTAAAACGAGACAAAATTAAAAAAAATATTACTTATACAAATAAAAAAACTTATTCAAAAAAAGAAATTAATTTATTCAAAAAAAAAATTCAATTTAAAAAATTAATTAGTAATAAAAAAATAATAACTAAAATAAAAAGAAGTAAAGAAAAAAAATTCTTTCTAAAAAAAAAAACTTATGAATTAAAAAAAAAACAAAAAAACGAATTATTAATCAATAAAACTAATACTAAAAAAATAATTGAAAAAAATAAAATAGGAAAATTTGTACAACAAAATAAAAAAAAAAAGATAAAATATCCTGGGCAAATAATAGAAGTTAGAAAAAATTCAACGAGTCTAAAAAGAGGAATAGCTTATATGATAGCAAATAAATCAAATTTGAAAGTAAAAGAAAATCATATAGTCGAAAAAAATAACACTTTGTTTAAACTAATTTTTAAAAAAGAAAAAACGAAAGACATAGTCGAAGGATTACCAAAAATAGAAGAAATACTTGAAATAAAAAAAAAAAATTCCAGTTCAATAAAAATGAACATACAAAAAAAAACAAAAAAATACTTCACTTATTACAAAACAAAGTATAATAACTCATTAGCAAATAGAAAAACAATTAATAAAATTCAAAACTACTTAATAAAACAAATTCAAGAAGTATACAAATCGCAAAATGTAAATCTATCCGAAAAACACATAGAAGTAATTGTAAAACAAATGACTTCTAAAGTAATGTTAACAAAAAAAGGGGAATCAAATTTGATACCAGGAGAAATAATAGATATAAATAAAATCGAAAAAATAAATCAAAACTTGAAAAAAAAAGCAAATTATGAACCAATTATTTTAGGAATATCACAAATTCCTAAAATAAATAATAGTTTTATTTCAGCAATATGTTTTCAAGAAACAACACAAATTTTAACAAAATCTGCTGTAAATGGAAAAATTGATTGGTTAAAAGGTTTAAAAGAAAATTTAATAATGGGTAATCTAATTCCTACAGGAACAGGATATAAAATTAATTCTTAAAAGTTTTTAATTACAATTAAAAGAAAAAATGACGACTAGCTTTATAAAATATAAAATTTACCAAAAAAAAGTAATCTTGAAAAGATAAGAAGCAGAACAAAAAATTAGTCAATTATTATCCATTTTCAAAAAAATGGATAATAATTAAAAGGGGGTGTAGCTCAGATGGTAGAGCGTCTGCCTTACAAGCAGAATGTCAGCGGTTCGATTCCGTTTACCCTCAAATTAATTTTATGTTTCCTTAGTAGCTCAACGGTAGAGCATTCGGCTGTTAACCGATTGGTCGTAGGTTCAAATCCTACCTAAGGAGAAAGGGCTTGTAGCTCAGTGGACTAGAGCACGTGGCTACGAACTACGGTGTCAGGGGTTCGAATCCCTTCTTGCCCGATGAAATATTTAAATTCAAACAAAATTAATTGAACTTAATTTTTAATTAATCTGATTAAAAATTACAGGAAGAGAGACTCGAACTCTCACATCAAAAGATACGGAAACCTAAATCCCGCACGTCTACCAATTCCGTCACACCTGCAAACGTAAAATATATTTTATTATATAATAAAGTTTTATTTTAAATTAAAAAATATTATATAATTTTATAGAGAAGATCCTAAACCAGAATATGAACCATAAAAAAACAATGCTAGCAAACCAATAGCTGCTATTCCAACAACTGTCCCTATTAACCAAAGTGGAATTCTTCCCGTAGTACTTGAATTAGACATAATAAAATTACTAAAAATTTAAAAATAAATAAAATTTAATTATTATCTTGTAAATCTAAAATATATTAACTAGTTAAAAATATAACTAGAAAAAAGAACAGCTAAAACAAAAATTAATAATAAACCCCAATATAAACTTGTTCGGTTTAACTCAACTGTTTGCTTGTTCGGATTTTGTTGTATCATAAAAATTAAAAATAAAAGTACTTACTAAAAACATTAAAATAACTTAAATAAAAAGCTATTATAATTCAAATATAAAAATTTGTATAAAGTGAAAAATCTAAGTAAAAATCTTATTTACAAAAGAATAATCTAACGTTGAATAAATTGCATTGCAGCAATAGCACCAATAAAAAAAACTGTAGGTATAGCTAAAGCGTGAACAGCTAACCAACGAAAAGTAAAAATTGGGTATGTAATTGATTTGTTTGTTGTCATAATTTTATTTAATTAATTGATTTAATTGTTCTAAAGCGTTAAACCTATCAGAGATCAACGGAATTTCTTGTCTAGACTCAGTAAAATATTCATTTGGACGTGGAGTTCCAAAAATATCATAAGCAAGACCAGTACTAACAAAAATCCAACCTGCTACAAACAAAGAAGGAATAGTAACACTATGAATAACCCAATAACGAATACTTGTAATAATGTCCGAAAACGGACGTTCACCAGTAGAACCTGCCATATTTAAACTCCTTTTTAAATAACTTATCAAAATTAGTATAGAATATAGTTGTCCATTATAAAAAATGATTAAAATATAATCAAATAAATTTTAACCAAACTTAGCAGAAGTGGAAGCAATCAAAAAAGCAGCATAAGTAAAAATATAACCTACAGAAAAATGAGCTAAACCAACTAAACGTGCTTGAACTATAGACAAAGCAACAGGTTTATCTTTCCACTTAAATAAATTTGTTAAAGGTGTTCTTTCGTGAGCCCATACTAAAGTTTCTATCAACTCTTGCCAATAACCACGCCAAGAAATTAAAAACATAAAACCAGTTGCCCAAACTAAATGACCAAATAAGAACATCCAACCCCAAACTGCAAGACTATTCATACCAAAAGGATTATAACCATTAATCAATTGAGAAGAATTTAACCATAAATAATCGCGAAGCCAACCCATTAAATAAGTTGAAGACTCATTAAATTGATTAGGATTACCTTGCCAAAGAGTAATATGTTTCCAATGCCAATAAAAAGTTACCCAACCTATCGTATTTAACATCCAAAAAACTGCCAAATAAAAAGCATCCCAAGCAGAAATATCACATGTACCTCCACGACCCGGACCGTCACAAGGAAAACTATAACCAAAATCTTTTTTGTCGGGCATCAGTTTAGAACCACGCGCATCTAAAGCTCCTTTAACAAGTATAAGAGTTGTTGTATGAAGACCTAAAGCTATTGCATGATGAACTAAAAAATCACCAGGACCTATTTGTAAAAATACTGAACTAGAAGAATCGTTAATAATACTTAACCAACCTGGCAACCAAATACTTTGACTTGCAAATGAAGCGTTACTTGTATTCAAAGACAAAAGTATATCAAAATTATATAAAGCTTTACCTTGAGCAGATTGAATCCATTGTGCAAAAACTGGTTCTATAAGAATTTGTTTTTCAGGAGTTCCAAATGCTTGCATTACATCATTATGAACATATAATCCTAAAGTATGAAATCCTAAAAATAATGAAACCCAACTTAAATGAGATATAATAGCCTCTTTGTGATTTAAAATTCGTTCTAAAACATTTCCCTTATTTTTACTATAATCATAATCACGCACTAAAAATATAGCTCCATGAGCAAACGCTCCCGTCATAATAAAGCCAGCAATATATTGATGATGAGTATATAACGCTGCCATTGTAGTATGATCTTGTGCAAGAAACGCATAAGGAGTAAGTGAATACATGTGCTGAGCTACAAGTGAAGTTATAACACCTAAAGAAGCAAGAGCCAATCCTAACTGAAAATGTAAAGAACTATTAATAGTCTCATACAAATTTTTATGACCATCTCCTAAACCACCAGAAGGAGCCTTATGTGAATTCAATATATCTTCAATGTTATGCCCGATACCAAAATTTGTGCGATACATATGACCTGCAATAATAAAAATAACAGCAATAGCCAAATGATGATGTGCAATATCAGTTAACCATAAACTTTTAGTTTCAGGATGAAACCCACCTAAAAAAGTTAAAATAGCAGTACCAGCACCCGTAGAAGTACCAAACAAATGGTCTGAAGAATCAGAATTTTGTGAATAAACAATCCAATTTCCAGAAAAAAACGGACCTAATCCAGCTGGGTGAGGCAAAATAGATAAAAAGTTATCCCAACGAACATGCTGCCCACGAGATTCCGGTATAGCAACATGAACCAAATGGCCCGTCCAAGCAAGAGAACTTACACCAAATAAACCAGATAAATGATGATTTAATCTAGATTCAGCATTTTTGAACCAGGAAACGCTAGGACCATATTTAGGTTGCAAATGAAGCCAACCAGCAAATAAACTAATAGACGTTAAAAATAATAAAAATAAAGAACCGTTAAATAAATCTAAATTAGAACGCATACCTATTGTAAACCACCAATGATAAACTCCAGAATAACATATATTTACAGGTTGTAAACTTTGAGCTCTTGTAAAAGCTTCGACAGCCGATTGACCAAAATGCGGATCCCAAATAGAATGAGCAATTGGACGAACATGAAGAGGATCAACTATCCATTGTTCAAAATTACCCTGCCAAGCAACATGAAATAAATTGCCTGAAGTCCACAAAAAAATAATTGCTAATTGACCAAAATGTGAAGAAAAAATTTTTTGATACAAATTTTTTTCTGTCATTCCATCATGACTTTCAAAATCATGAGATGTAGCAATACCAAACCAAATACGACGAGTTGTAGGATCTTGAGCTAAACCCTGACTAAATTTAGGAAACTTAGTTGCCATAAATATTAAATTTATTTTACATTAAAAATTCATTTAAACCAATAAAAAATTTATCCAACCGAAATAATTCGAGCTAAGAAAAACGACCAAGTCGTAGCAATACCACCTAATAAATAATGTGCAACTCCAACAGCACGACCTTGAGTAATACTCAAAGCCCTAGGCTGAATAGTAGGAGCTACTTTTAACTTATTATGAGCCCAAACAATTGATTCAATAAGTTCTTGCCAATAACCACGTCCACTAAATAGGATGAGTCAATACAACCAATTAAATAGTCATATTTCTACTTCAGAACTGGGCATGATAGTTTTCTATCACACAGCTCCTTGAAATTTTGTAGATTTATAATTATAATATAATTCTTGAATACTTTTATCACGCTTCTAGTCAGCATATACTGGGAATTATCCCTTCTCCTGTTAAAAATTTTTATCCAATTAATCGTAAATTCGATTTAGTCATTAGCTTTGAGAAACATCCTACTATTTTATGCATCAAACTATTTATTATACATATCAAAAAGAAAGATGCAAAAAAATTTACCCGATTTAATATTTTCATTTTATACTTTTAGGATGACTCATTCCATCCAGGAAACATTAAATGCAACTGTGTGATATTTTAATCTTACAGATATTATTACCTTTAAATATATTAATTAGTCAAATTTTATTATTTCAAACTTAATAAAAATTTAACTCACTTATTTGTAAAGATGGTTTTATATTATAAAGTCTTTTGTTTTATATCCAAAAATGCTAAATTTCTTTAATAGAAAATTACTAACTATAATAAATACAACCTTACCTTAGTTTTAAAATTTTAATTTTAAGGCTTTTACCCCTTGCTTCATTTTTATTTTAATTTAAACTAATATAAAATGAGGGAACCCGTTAAATTAGGGTTACTGTATGGTTTACGTGTGCAACCACGTACAAATTTTTTATTTTTGACAATAAAAATTTCATTAGAAAATATTAAATAAAACGAAAAAATAGGCCGCACAAAACATCAAACTAAAAGCCCAAACAAAATGAGCTCCTAAAAAAATAAGACCATAAGCTGATAAAGAAGAACCATATGATTGATAAAACTAACTCTAATAAATTTTTAACATAAAGAGTCGTTTCCGAACAGTACATGACTATTAAATGTCATACAGCTCTTAATAATAAACATAATCCTATTATTTAATTTAAATTAAAACATATTCCAAATATTTATTTTTATAGATCTTATTAAATAAAGACTTAAAAGAGCTTACTAATATTATTTCTTGCTTTTTAATAAGTCATTACAACTTAGCAATTAACAGTTCTTTCAACTTATAATTATTTATAAATTGACTTAATTGCTTCTAAATATTTATAATTAATTCGTAGAAATTCATAGGAATTTTTGTCCGATGTGACGTCTTTTCATTATATTTATATCTTATCTATATACATGATCCCTGTATTAAAATATGAAATAGCTAAAGTCCCACAATAACTACGTCTGAACGAGTTTAATCTAACAGATTTATTATCCATCCCTATGTATTTTTATTTTCTACATCACTATCATAAAATTAATTTTTTTTCTTTCATGCTATTTTTCCTAAAGTTTTTACCCTATTTTAATCGATAATTCTTTTTTTTACAATTCATGTACAAAAGATAAGAAAGAATGATAGAGCAAAATGATTGCTACATAAATAAATAGTATTCATAATATAACAATTCGCACAATAACTTGAGAAGCTTGTGCCCAAAGAAAATCCCTTAACCAACCATTTATAGTAATAGAACTTTGAACAAAATTACCGCCAGTAATATGTGAAATATTATTCAAATTTACAGTTCCCCAAACATCAGACTGCATCTTCCAACTAAAATGAAAAATTACTACAGAAATAGAATTATAACATACTAGATGAATAAAATAAACACCCGTAAACAAACTGGAAAGAAAACTCTCAATTTATCCAGCTTTACATTTAAAATCAATTTGTATAAAAACTTACCAGATATATAAAATAGCAAATTGTAAAAAGTATAAAACAAATAATCCCAAACAATAAAAATTATTAAAACTTTTCTCTCTTTATTAAACTAAAAAATTATTTTAAAAAAATAGTTAACTAACAATCCAAATTAAATTAGTTTACTAGGATGAAAATAAACTATAAAACTATAGCTTAACTAAAATTTTCTAATAATAATAACATAAAAATTCTAAAACAAAAGGAATCTCACCAATAATAAAAGAAAGACAATTATAAAAGACAGAACCATCCAAAACAAACCAAGGAAAACATGATCCCAAGCAGAAACTTGACAAGTACCACCACGACCAGGACCATCACAAGGAAATCTAAAACCTAAATTAGATTTATCTGGTATCAAACGAGAACTTCTAGAAAATAAAACTCCTTTTAATAATATTAAAACCGTTACATGAATTGTAAAAGCATGAATATGATGCAAAAATTATTTAATTAAAACAATCTAAAAGTGGACTATATAATTTATATTATACGTGTAGTCTCTAAGAAAAAATTTCTGCTGATTAATTTTAAAAGATAATTCAAAATTTAAATAACTTATTAAGTATAAAAAGCTATAAATAATGACTTAAAATACCAAAATATATTTTATATTATTGACAATTATTCCAGCATACAGTAAAATTTTTTATGAGTCCAACATTATAGAACCATAAAATCTGCAGTACCTAATGATATCGGCATCATAGCAATTTTTCCACCTAAAGCTAAAACATCCCCACCCCAAACCGGAGTTGTAGAAAACGATTCATTATAAGCAGTTAAATTAGGAGATAGAAAATGAGTATTTTGAACCCATTGTGCAAAAACCGGCTGTAATTGAATTGAAGTATCAGAAAACATATCTTGTGGTCGACCTAAAGCTGACATTGTATCATTATGAATATATAATCCAAAACTATGCAAACCTAAAAAGATACATACCCAATTTAAATGCGATATAATAGCATCTCTATGTCTAAGAACTCTATCTAATAAATTATTATAATTAGAAGCAGGATCATAATCTCTTATCATAAAAATCGCTGCATGTGCTGCCGCACCAACAATACAAAAACCACCTATCCACATATGATGAGTAAATAACGACAATTGAGTTGCATAATCAGTTGCTAAATAAGAATACGGAGGCATTGAATACATATGATGAGCAACGATTATTGATAATGATCCCATCATAGCTAAATTAAGACTTAATTGAGCATGCCAAGAATTCGTAAAAATTTCATAAAGACCTTTATGTCCGTATCTCTAGGTAGAGAATTTTATCACTAAAATAATTCCCCCCATAGGATCCGTGCAGGCGAGTTACCCCGCACACGGCTCTCGTAAGTTAACTATATAGGGACAATCTCTGAATTGCCAATTCTTTTTTATTTTTAAACAAACTTTTATTAAATTAATAATATCTAAAGAATGAAGTATATAAAATTAGTCTTAAAGAAAATCATTTACTTAACAAACAAGCTTTCCCTGACATATTATTGGATAAATCAATAATATTCATAACATGTTTCAGCTTAGAAGTATATAGTCAGGACAACTCATAATCATTCTCATTTGGCTTTTTATTTAAATTCGCCAGTTATGTTAATTCAAGGCAAAGCGCCATACCCAGCAAAAAAGGGCAGCAAGGAGCTTTTTGATTATTATACCCTTGTCCTCAAAAAATAAGTAACTTTCAACTAAATATTAATGAACCCAATCAACTGGTTCGTTGTTAATCTAATTATTATTATGGTCATTTGGAAAAGAATAAGCAAACCGCCGATTTTTAGCAACAGATGCAATCTTACAGATAATCACACCGAGCCCGGAGTTAAATGTATTAATTTTTATAAATAAATTCATAAAAATTAATACATTGTCTTGCACCTTTCGATTCTAGAAGAAATTACCAGCTGACCTTCCCTAGCAAGGAACCCTGCAAGACAAATTGAAAGTTCCGCATTAACGTTGTGCTTACCCTATAGCCTTATTTATTCGATTTACAGGCCAACGTGTGGGATCAGGAATGCTGCGTTCCAGTCCGTATATTTCCTGATATAACGGCAGTAATAATAGACCATCTAACGCGCAACTGTAAAAGGACCTTTATGAGCTTCTAAAATTTTTTTCATATCATGACCAATTTCCCAATTAGTTTTATACATATGACCAGCAAAAATAAACAATACAGCAAGTGCCAAATGATGATGTACAACGTCAGTTAACCATAAACCTCCAGTAATTGGATTTAATCCACCATTAAAAGTAAGAAAATCCGAATATTCAAACCAATTTAAAGTAAAAAAAGGAACTAACCCTTTTGAAAAACTCGGAAATAACTGAATCATTAACGCTTTATTTAAAATAAATTCATGAGGCAAAGGTATATCTTTTGGATTAATACCAGAGTCTAATAACTTATTAATAGGCAAAGAAACATGTATTTGATGACCAGCCCAAGATAAACAACCCAAACCAAGTAAACCACTTAAATGATGATTCAACATAGACTCTACATTTTTAAACCACTCTAACTTAGGTGCAGCTTTGTGATAATGAAACCATCCAGCAAAAAACAGAACAAAAGAAAATATAAAACCAACTATAGCAGTAATATATAACTGAAATTCCGAAGTAATACCACTTGAACGCCAAATTTGAAATAATCCAGAAGTAATTTGTAAACCTTGAAAATTTCCTCCAACGTCACCATTTAATATTTCTTGACCTACAACGGGCCAAACTAATTGAGCACTAGGTTTAATATTTATCGGATCAGTCAACCATGCTTCATAATTAGAAAATCTGGCGCCATGAAAAAACATACCACTAAGCCAAATCTCAATTATTGCTAATTGTCCAAAATGTGCACTAAAAACTTTTCTAGAAATATCTTCCAAATCTATATAGATAGATAAAACCAAAAAATTATATCCCCTTTTAACACACCGGACATGAAACTTTCCGTTTCATCCGGCGTTATTTAAGATTAAAGTATATTAAAATAATAAAGAATAGAAAAAATTTTATATATTTTATTTTATCTTATAAACGCTATTTTCTTATAAAACATTATTATAAATATAATAAAATGAATTAATAATTAATGAGTTACTTTCACTGCAATAAAAATTTTAATTTTAAATGATAAAACCAGTTTAGCACGTTTTTTATATTTATATATAACATTAATCTTTAGATTTATGTTAGGAGCCTAAATCTTTTTAATAAAAAATAAATAAAATCTTACCAAATTTAACTACAACTATATTAACTTGCAAAATTAAAAAATACTTTAAAATAAACTGTTCTAAAGACTCTTACACTCACATATTAGTCAATATATATTTAAAAATAATATTCTAATCATAGATTATAAAACAAAAAAATTAAATCGAGCTACAAACACTTACAAATTTTTTTCTACAAATGTACGTCGAAATAAAACCCTCCTTTATAGTTTAAATTAAATATAAACTTTCTTTTAAAAAACCAAAAAATCATATTTGGAAACTAAAAACTTAGTCTTTTTAACTAAGAACGTGTCGCACGTTGTATGAGCATCAAAGTCATGTGCATCAGCATGTAAATTCCAAACCCATGTTGTTGTATTTGGACCTTTAGATAATGATCGAGAAAAATGACCAGGTTTTGACCACTTTTCAAATGAAGTTTCAACAGGATCATTGGTAAATGTAACTCTAACTCTTCTTAAATTATTCTCCGGAGGAGTAATAGTCATATAAATATATTATATTAATATTATTCACTTACCGTTTTGATTATAAATGCCAAGAACCAGATTTGAACTGGTGACACAAGGATTTTCAGTCCTATGCTCTACCGACTGAGCTATCTTAGCGTCTCTATTTGTCAGTTAGATTAAGATAATTATTCTAATTATTCAATGAGTTGACTGGGATTCGAACCCAGGACCGATCGGTTAAAAGCCGAGTGCTCTACCAACTGAGCTATCAACTCATGTTATAATTTCTATTTATATTAAACTAAAAATTAAAATTATTATTATCTCCTCGAGTATATTGTAAATAAGCAGTAAAAAATAAACCTATAATAGTTACTGGAATTAAACCTAATAAAATTCCAGAAAGTAAAGATTCAACCATTTTAATAAAAATTGCTAATTTTATTAAACAAACTTTTTTAATAAGTTAAAATAAAATAACTAGTAATAGTAAAAGTTCGGGACTGACGGGATTCGAACCCGCAACTTCCGCCTTGACAGGGCGGTGCTCTAACCGATTGAACTACAATCCCAATGTTGCTATTATGTAATAATAAAAACAAAAATCTAATTTTTTAAACATCTTTAGCATTTGGATTACGTCCAGGATCATTAGATAAAAAGCCAAAAATAAATAACGAAACAAAGAAAATAACTACAGTATAAACAAGTATTTTTAAAGTTAACATAGAAATAAATAAAAAATAATAGACGACAATAATATTATTATATAAAAACAAAAAAAATGTAACATAATATGTTTAGGGATATTTATATTAAAAATTAGTCTTTCTGGAACCAAATAAATTAAAAAATTAACTGATGAGTCGTGTAAAACGTGGATTTATATCAAGAAGATACCATAAAAAAATAATCAAATCCAACAGTGGATATTATGGTGCACCTTCTAAACTATTCAAAGTAGCTAAACAAGAGAATATGAGAGCATTAAGGTATTCATACGTTGATAGAAAGAAAAAAAAACGTATATTTAGAGAGTTATGGATAAAAAGAATAAATGGACTTATAAGACTTATTAATAAAAGCAAATATAATACATTCATTAATAAATTAAAAATTTTTAAAATAAGCATTAACAGGAAAATATTAGCAAAAATAATAAATAAAGATCCTAAAACATTCATATACATTTTGAATTTTTAATAAAAATTTTTCAAACTTAAAATAAATAAATAGTAGTAAATAAATAGTAAATAAATAATAAATAAAATGCCAACAATATCACAGCTTATAAAATCACAACGAAAAAAAATAAAAAAAAAAACGAAATCACCTGCACTAAAATTTTGTCCTCAAAGGAGAGGCGTATGTACAAGAGTATATACAACAACTCCAAAAAAACCAAATTCAGCTTTAAGAAAAGTAAGCCGAGTTAGACTATCGTCAGGATTTGAAATAACAGCATATATTCCAGGTATCGGACATAATTTACAAGAACATTCAGTAGTTCTTATAAGAGGAGGAAGAGTGAAAGACCTTCCTGGAGTAAGATACCATATAATTAGAGGATGTCTTGATACAGCAGGAGTAAAAAATAGAAAAAATGGAAGATCAAAATATGGAGTAAAACGTCCTAAATAAATTATTCATTGTAATTAAACGATAAAAATAGTTTGTAAAATTTATGTAAAAATAAATGAATCTAAAAAAAGTCAATAATAATATTATAATAATATGTCAAGAAGAAAAACAGCAAAAAAAAGAATAATTCTCCCAGATGCAATTTATAATAGCAAATTAGTTAGTATGATAATAAACAAAATAATGTGCAAAGGAAAAAAAACATTAGCAGAACATATATTTTATGAATCAATGAAGAAAGTTCATGAAACAACAAATAAAGATGCTCTAGAAGTTCTTGAAAAAGCTATAGAAAACATAACTCCTAACGTTGAATTAAAATCACGTCGAATTGGAGGCGCAACATATCAAGTACCAACTGAAATTAAAAGTGAAAGAGGAATAAGTCTTGCTCTAAGTTTTTTAACAAAATCAGCAAAAAAAAGACCAGGAAGAACTATGATTTCCAAACTTGGAAATGAACTTATCGATGCCTATAACAACTGCGGAAATTCCATAAAAAAGAAAGATGAACTAAATAAAATGGCTTTAGCAAATAAAGCATTTGCAAATTTTAAATTTTAATTAAAATTCCAAAAGAGTTCAAAATAGATAGATAAGACAAAAACTAAAAAATACCAAAATCAAATTTTATGTATAAGCAAATGAGACTTAAAAGAAAAATAAAACATAAAAATAATTATAAATTATAAAATTATTCCTAATATTCTAAAAAATAGAAATTAAAAAATGGCACGTCAAAAATTTGAACGAACAAAACCACATATAAATATTGGCACAATAGGCCATGTCGATCATGGAAAAACAACTCTAACGGCTGCAATAACAATGGCTCTAGCGGCAACGGGAAATTCAAAAGCAAAAAAATATGAAGACATAGATTCTGCACCAGAAGAAAAAGCAAGAGGAATTACTATAAACACTGCACATGTAGAATATGAAACAAAAAATCGTCATTATGCACATGTTGATTGTCCAGGACACGCTGATTATGTAAAAAATATGATTACTGGTGCAGCACAAATGGATGGAGCAATACTAGTAGTATCAGGAGCTGATGGACCTATGCCTCAAACAAAAGAACATATTTTATTAGCAAAACAAGTAGGTGTACCAAATATAGTTGTATTTTTAAATAAAGAAGATCAAGTTGACGATAAAGAATTATTAGAATTAGTAGAATTAGAAGTTAGAGAAACATTAAGTAATTATGAATTCCCAGGAGATGAGATACCTGTTGTTTCAGGATCAGCTTTATTATCAGTAGAAGCACTAACTAAAAATCCTAAAACTATAAGAGGAGAAAACAAATGGGTAGACAAAATCTTAGAATTAATGGACCAAGTCGATGATTACATCCCAACACCTAAAAGAGATACTGACAAAGATTTTTTAATGGCTATCGAAGACGTATTTTCAATAACTGGTAGAGGAACTGTAGCAACAGGAAGAATTGAAAGAGGAAGCATAAAAGTTGGAGAAACTGTAGAACTAGTTGGACTTAAACCAACTCGTACTACAACTGTTACAGGATTAGAAATGTTTCAAAAAAGTTTAGACGAAGCTCTGGCAGGAGATAATGTAGGTGTTTTACTAAGAGGTATTCAAAAAAACGATATCGAACGTGGTATGGTCATAGCAAAACCATCAACTATAAATCCACATATAAAATTTGACTCTCAAGTCTATATTTTAACAAAAGAAGAAGGCGGAAGACACACTCCTTTTTTCGAAGGGTATAGACCACAATTTTATGTTCGAACTACAGATGTTACTGGAAAAATAGAATCTTTTAGAGCAGACGATGATAGCCCTGCTCAAATGGTAATGCCAGGAGATCGAATAAAAATGCAAGTAGAATTAATTCAACCAATTGCTATTGAAAAAGGAATGAGATTTGCTATAAGAGAAGGAGGAAGAACTGTTGGAGCGGGAGTAGTATTAAATATCATCAAATAATGGTTATTTTAATAAACTTAAAAAAATATATATATAAAAAAGCAACTATAGTAAAAACAAAAACAATATTAAAAGAAGAAATAATTAACGAACAAGAATTAATAGATTACTGTATTAGTTTTATCTTATTAATAGGAAGCTTAGGATTTTTAATTACAGGTATATCTAGCTTTGCTAATTTGAATTTAGTAGGATTCTTAAAATCTAATGAAATATTATTCTTTCCTCAAGGCATAACTATGTGCTTTTATGGAACAATAGGAAGTATAACAAGCTGTTATCAATTAATAAATCTATACTCAAAAATAGGTCAAGGTTATAATGAAATTAATAAAGAAAAAGGAACTTTAGAAATTTATAGAAAAGGTTATCCAGGGAAAAACGATGACATAAAAATAACAATTCAAATAAAAGATATATTGCGAATAATAAATAGCTAAACAATTTAAAAAATATTATAAATTATAAAAAATTATAATAAGAAAAGCATTTTATAAATCAAAATTTTGAAAAATTAAATGAATTAAAAATGCTATATCAAATTTTAAATTTTAATACAAAAATTAGTTATAATTTTATTAATAAATAAAAAAAAGGAGAAATATTTCAAAAAAAAGCTTTATGTAAAAAATTTTAATTAAAAAAAATACATGTAAAGTTTGAAAAAAATAAAAAATTTATTTTGGAAGCCGTTAAATTAGAAAATACTTCGAAAATACTTAATTCAAAACAAACAATATTTATTTGCTTAAAAGAAAAAAAATATATACCAATTATACAAATAAATAATCCAATAAATACGAATAAATTAGAAAAAAAAGCTACTGAAATAGCATCTTTTTTAAATGTTTCATTAAAGGAAAAATAAAATTTCATTAAACAGACAACTATTATATATACAATTTAAAAAAATTATTTTTTTCTAATTCCTAAGAAGTTATTAAACTCTTGGAGTTAGGAAAAAAATGGGGTGTAGCCAAGTGGTAAGGCAACGGGTTTTGGCTCTGTCATACGTAGGTTCGAATCCTCCCACCTCAGAAAATAAAATGGAGAAGTGTCTGAGTGGACTAAAGAGCTTGATTGCTAATCAGGTGTATATATAAATTTATACCAAGGGTTCGAATCCCTTCTTCTCCTGTAAATTATTTAAGAAATAAATATATAAAAAAACAAAAACATTTTAAAAATAAACAATAAATATGAATTTTTAAATAACTTTAATCCAAAGGACGCATAGAAAGAACTGCCTCATTTTCACGATCAATTCCTTTTTCAAAACCAGCAGCAGCAGCACGAGCACGACCAGCATGCCAAAGATGTCCAACAAAAAAGAAAAATGCCAAAACAAAATGAGAAGTTGCTAACCAACTTCGTGGATTTACAAAATTTACGGCATTAATTTCTGTTGCAACACCTCCAACAGAATTTAAAGAACCTAAAGGAGCATGAGTCATATATTCAGCAGCACGACGTTCTTGCCAAGGTTGAATATCATTACGCAATTTAGATAAATCTAAACCATTTGGACCACGTAAAGGCTCAAGCCAAGGACCTCTAAAATCCCAAAAACGCATTGTTTCCCCTCCAAAAATAATCTCACCTGTTGGAGATCTCATTAAATATTTTCCTAAACCTGTAGGACCTTGAGAAGAAGCGATATTTGCACCTAAACGTTGATCACGTACTAAGAAAGTAAAAGCTTGAGATTGCGAAGCTTCAGGACCTGTAGGACCATAAAACTCACTAGGATAAACAGTAGTATTAAACCAAACCATAGGAACTGCTATAAATCCCATAAGAGCTATTGCTCCTAAACTATAAGAAAGGTACGCTTCTCCAGACCAAACAAACGCACGACGTGCCCAAGCAAAAGGCTTTGTCAATATATGCCATATACCACCGAATATTAAAATTGTTCCTATCCAAATATGACCTCCTATAACATCTTCCAGATTATCAACACTAGAAATCCAACCATCACCTCCAAAAGGAGATTTTAAAATATAACTAAAAATAACAAAAGGACTTAAAGTAGGATTGATAATAAGGCGCACGTCACCACCTCCAGGAGCCCAAGTATCGTAAATACCACCGAAAAACATAGCCTTCCAAACCAATAAATATGCACCTAATCCTAAAAGACATAAATGAATACCTAATATAGTTGTCATCTTATTTTTATCTTTCCAAACGTAACCAAAAAAAGGAAAAGATTCTTCTAAAGTATCAGGACCAATAATTGAATGATAAATACCACCGAAACCCAAAACTGCAGATGAAATTAAATGTAAAACACCTACAACAAAATACGGAAAAGTGTCTAAAATTTCACCACCAGGACCGACACCATATCCAAGACTAGCTAAATGAGGTAAAAGAATAAGCCCTTGTTCATACATTGGTTTTTCAGGAACAAAATGAGCAACTTCAAATAAATTCATTGCTCCAGCCCAAAAAACAATAAGACCCGCATGTGCAACATGAGAAAAAATTTGAAAAGCAATTTTAAATTTTCAAAAAAAAAATAATTAAGAATTCTTATAAAAATTATTATAAGTAAATTTTGAAAAAATTTCTCTAAAAAATAAAAAAAATTTTTCATATATTTTATAAAAATTCTTATAAAACAATATTCATCCCACAATGAATACAAAACTTAAAGGTATTAGAATATAAATTATATTTTACTCTTTTGTTAAAATCAATACAAAAACTTATATGAATACCATACAAAGAAAATTCACTATTAACTTTCAAATGATTAAATGAACTATTTAAGGAAAAAGATTTATTCAATAATCTTCTTGTAGAATAACTATCTTGTTTAGATTCTTTATTAAAAATTTTAAAAGCTTTCTTTTTCAACTGAAAAAGAGAAATACGAAAATCTCTTAAATTACAAAATTGATGATAATATTTCCACTCTCGAATTATAGGAAAAAGTTTTAAACATTTAACATTATAAAACTAAATAAAATATTTGTTTTCAAACTTAACGTAAAAAAAATTATTAAGCTTTTAATAAAAAAAATAATTAATTATCTCTTAAATTTAATTAAAATTTAAAAAAAGGGTAACAATAAACAAAGCAAAAAAATTCAAAAAATTCCGATGCTAAAAAGAATTTATAAACTAATTTTATTCATTTCAATTTCTGATTAAAAAAGAATATTTATAATGATTATTTATTGTTCTACATTCACACAGCACCAAAATTAGAATTATTTATAATAGCTTTAACTCTTTTTAAAAAAAAACGATAATTATTAACTGAAGGACTACAAAACAATTTTCCATCTGGATATACTCGAAAATGCCAATCCAAAAAATCAAAACCTTCTAAAGAAGAACATATTCGAACACTTTTCTGAAATGAATTTATTCCAATGGATCTAAAAAACTTATCAAAACTGTTTAAACATCTTAATTCATTATCTTTAGGATTTAAAAAAAATAAAAAATTAAAACCAAATTGTAAAAATTGTAAATTTAAATCCATACCATTAAACAAAATGTTAGCAATTAAACCCGAAAGATCAGAATCTTGCAATAAAAAATCTGAAAAACTAGGAAATAAACCCATTTTAAAAAATCTAAATATTCCAATTTTAATCGAACGAGGAACAAGAATTTTCTTTAAAAATAAATTTATATCAAAAGACTTTATAGGAGTAGAAACAAAAACAACTAAAACACGTTTTTGCATACCAAAAGATTTTTTATTTAAATTCAAAAATAAACTTCTCTGTAAAAAATAAATTGACTTAAAGCCTCGAAAACTAAAATTTCGTGGACTAATACTCGCTTCACAAACAGGTTCAAGAATAATTTTTATTAAAAATTGCCAAGCTCGATCAAATAACGAAAAAGAATTAGTAAAAGAAGAACTTCCATCTTTTTTTAAAAAAAAGAACTTTTTTAATTTCTGAGGTTTCCAATTGTAAACATTATTCAATAAATAAATACTTAAATTATACTTATCAACAAAATTTAAACTTTTATTTTCATTTAATTTACTAAAATTTTCTAACGTAACAGAACGAACAGCTAACAAACGTAATGAATTAGATGATAACAAAAGTTTCTGAAGACTTAAACACATTTTTAAATCACCTACCAAGAGAGCTTTAAATATACGTTTTTGCAATCTAAAAACATTCAAATAAGACTTATTCCAAGATAACAATTTCCAAGAATTTAAAAAGTTGATAATAATTATAAACATAAAAAATCAATAAACAAAAAAAAATTTAAAACACAAAAAAAATAAAATCATTATAAAATTAATAAAATAAACACACTAATTTTTTAAAACACACCACCTAAAAGTTTACCAGATAAATTTATTAATCGCGCATTTCCTGCCCACCAAGCAAATCCTGTAGATTCTTGATCACGACCACCTATAATTAAATGAATCGAAAACCGTTCTCAAAACTGTAAAAACACAAAAAATTAGCATATACAGCTTTCTGACTAAAAAAATAGAAATTAAAAAAACAAAAAAAGTATAAATTCAAAAATTTAAAAAAAATAATTCATCAAAATAAAAAGGAAAATACTTTGAAAAAAAACTAATCCTAGTACTAAAAATACAATTATTTATTGAATACAAAAAATTATCAATAGTAAGTCCACGAAAAAAAATTAAATCATCAGTATACACTTGATATGACCAAAATTTAGACCTATTATGTTTTCGAGAAAGTGTTAAAAAACAACTTTTCTTAATAAATTTAAGTAATACATTCAATTTTACAAAATTAAAACAAAATTTAAACCAAATTAATAAAAAATATATTAAAGAACTAAAAAATTGTATTAAATAAACATCTTCAACAAACATATATTTTATATTACCGATAGGTCTTCTTTTTATAGAATGAATAAATCCTAAAGTTTTTAATTTAACATATATTCTTTTTATTGGAGCCAAAAAAAAGATACTATTTTTTAATAACGATGACTTGTAAAACAAATCAGAAAAAGAATCACTAACAATAAAAATATCTTTCTTTGAAAAAAAATAATTCTTAAAAAAAAAATTCTTTCCCAAAAAGTAAAATCTTAATTTTAACTTTCTATTCTTCTTATAATTAATAATATTTTGTAAAAGAAAAAAATATTTTTTAATAAAATCACAAAATAAAAATTTAGCGTATAAATCAACTGAAAAAACAAACTTATTAATTTTTGGTAATACTTCATTAAATAAATTAAACTTTAAATTTTTTTTTAACAAATCCAAAAATAAATTAAACGAGTAATTACTAAAATAAGAAACATTCTGAAAAGAAAAAATCCTAATTAAATCTCTATTAAAAATATTTTTACTAAAAGAAAAAGAACGAACAGCCTCTAATTGAATAAAATACATCCAAATATTTTTATTTTCTAAATTTAAACAATTTAACTGGTTTAATAAAAAAAATTTCTTAAAATTATCGCTTAAATGAACATAAAAATTATTTAAAAAAATCTTAGAAAAATTTAACTTTCTAAAAAACAGCTTATTTAAAATCGATAAATTTTTTTTTATTAAAGAAGAAGAAGAATATTTCAAAAGTTTAGAAGAAAAACGAATATTATAACCAAGGAAAAAAATATTTTTATCTAAATTCGAAAAAAGAATTATATTTTCAATTTTTAAAAATAAATTTCCTATCAAAAAAGTAATTATCTTATTTTTAAATTTTAAAGAAAAAAATTTAGTAGAAACAAAACCTAAAAAAAAATAATCCAAATAACGAACATAATTTAAATTCTTTTGAAATTTAAAAGTACTATTAACGTAAAAATTAAAAAAATTTTTGTCTTTATTAAAAAAATAAGTAAAAGAACATAAATTAAATCTTCGTGAATTTAATTTAATAGGAAGTAAGTTTCGCTTAAAAGACTTTCTTTCACAAAAAAAATTCACGTTTTGTCGCAAAGATTTTAAATAAAAACAATGATTAAATTGATAAGACAATCCAAATATATAAAAATCAAATTCAGTCAAAAATATATTAAATAAAAAATAGGACAAAGAATTAAAAATCTGAAAATCAAAATTTCTATAAATACAACTAGTAGAGACACTTATAATTCCAATACTTAACATCTTTTCAATTTCACACCATAATCTAACATCTTTAATAACTTTTAAAAAAATATTTTTTAATCTATTCTTATTAATCCTAATTAATCCCTTAAGAATTCTACAATTAAGAAAAAAAACCATATTAGTATTCCAATTCCTTATCTTTTCTAAAATTAAATGTATAGAAGAAAAATTTCTAAATTTTAAAAAAGTAGACTCCAATGGAAACTTACGATGCCAAACTTTTTTTAAAAAATTACTCTTCTGTTTAAAATGAAAAAAAGGTTGCAAAGGAATCAATGAAATTGACCATTTATAAAACTAATTAGTTTAAAAAATAAATAAATTGTTTACAAAATAAATAAGCAAAAAAACTAATAACTAAAAGAACTTGCATATATCTTTAACAAAAAACATTAATAAATTAAATCAAAAAATAAAAATAAAAAATGAAATTTTTCAATTAATAAACAATTAAAATCTTTAAAATTAAAGACAAAAATCTTAAAAAATAACTCAGCTATAAAAAAAATTAATTGAATAAAAACCGCACGCCTTTAATCAACGAACCATTATTAAACGAGTAATTATTTTGAAAAAAAGGAAAAATAGAATTAAAAATAGCATTTTCAATGATTTTATTTCGAAAAAAAAATAAATCAAGTTTAAGTCAGTGAAAATCTCACTTCTTATCAAAACTAAGCTTGACAGTTACCCATCACAAAGCTTTTTAATTAATTAAAAAGTTTTACAAATATTAGCTGAAACATTAATGTAAATAAAAAATTTAAAAAATTATACCTCTTATAGGTTTATACTAAAATTTCTTTTTAAATGGAAAAATCTATAATAGTCATTTACTTCTAAAAGCATCCCAAACGTTATTATCATAAAAAAAAAAACCAAATTTACTAAAAAAGTTAAAGACAAAAACTTTTAACTTGTTTCATAAAATTTCATTTGATCTTTTTAGAGTTTATCATTCTACCAAAATAATATATATATCAACAAAAAAGTATTAAAATAGAGAAACTTAAAGAAAATATTAAGAAAAAATTATAAAATTAAAATTTTTTTATAATGATAGTATTTATATTAGATAATTGATTTTATTACTCTAAAATAAATAAATTTGCTAGTAAGATCACAATTTAAAAAACTTATAAATTGCTCAAAAATAATTTTACAATAAATAAAAATTTTCAAATAAATTTAAATTAAGTAAAATTTTACAATTAAATAAATAAAAAAGAAAAGTATACTCAGATTTTAAATATTTATTCAATACTTATCAAAAAGAAAGTACTAAAAAACAAGTCACACCTATTTTTAAATTAAAAAAATTCAATTTTATTTTATTAGATTTAGAATAAACATATTTATTATTTTTTAACAAAAAAGAAGTCTTTTGAAACCACTTTTTATTAACAGGATAAAAACCTATTAATTGATTAGAAAATTTAATAAAAAAATTTTCAAAGCGTTTTAATTCTAACCAAGAATAAAACAAAAAATAAACATCAGTAAGATCATCAAATAAATTAAAATTTCCTAATTTTGGCATAAAAAAAAAATAAATAGAATAAAATTCACAGTAAATATTAGTCAGGCAAATTGAAACTATTTAACTTCCTCATTAATTAATAATATTTTTAAAAAATTTTGAAATTTTAGGAAATACTTAAAAATTAAATTATCTTTTACCAAAAATAATAAAAAAATGAACAAACTAATAACGTAAAAATTAACAATATAAAAAATTATTACAAATTAAAATAATCAATTTATATATATACATATATAAAAAAAATACTAGTTAAATTTCAAAATATCATAAATATACTAAAAACCATTTTTTGGAATCATTCTCACACATTTTCCATTAAAGAGCGTTTCCACGAGGTATAAAATTGAATGCTCTGAAAAAAACATTTATTTCCAAACTGTACATACAGCTTATTATCAGTATACAGTTCTCACGTCTTCTTTAATTTATCTTATAGATTTTACGGATTCATATTTATTTATCAAATTTAGAAAAATTTATTAATATATTATTTCATAATAAAGATTTCTCTTTTAGTTTTCGTTTAACAGTCTTAATTGAGATTATCCTACAATTGAAACAGCATTTAAATTCTTGACATAAAAATCTATACAATATACTATATTTTTTGCACTGATTTCAAAAAAACGAAAATTAACTCGTTTATTTTTTATATTATTATTCATTTCTCAATCAATTTTCTAGTAAATAGTAAATAAGTAAAAAGAAAAAATTTTCTAAAATTTACCCTATAAATTTTAAGGTATTTATATTAATAAATTTTATCTATAGTTTTGTAATAAATCTCTGTATACATACGTATTCTATTCTAAATCCGTACTTTTATAAAAATTAAATTTTAATTCTAATATTAATATGAGAAAACGTAGCCTCTTAAAATTTCTTTTGAAGCCTATTCTGGCACAATTTCTAATCACTAGTACTAAAGAGACTAGTTTAAGCTTTAGCCAGATTGATTTGTAATCCTTTATTTCTGTCTTTCTCTAGGTTATAATTGAAGATATTCTATTATAATTTCTATTCATGAACGTTCGATACTTATACGTCTCTTTTGTAAAGTTCTATATTACCAGATTAGTATCCAATCTTAAACTCAAAGTATTTTATTTAAAATTTTAAACTCTATGATATAAATAAGATCCATTAGAAGTAATGCGAACATAATTTAACCTAGAATATTATTTCAATCAAAAAAAATTTTTTTCGGATTTTTTTTTAAGACTTTTGCTTTCACTATAAATAGTGATTTAATCTCACGCTACTGTCCTCTAGACTTTCGACTTTAATTTTTCTAGTTTTTAAAATTATATGTAAAGAGGTAAGAAATTGCATTTAGACGAAAAAGCTAAATTTTTATAAACTTTAATACAAAAATTATATAAAAGGAAAATTTTTTAAACCCGCACAAAACTTCTTCTGGGAAGACAATTTGTTCATGAGGCTGATCTTGAGCAGCCATCCAAGCACGAATTCCTTCATTCAAAAGAATATTCTTAGTGTAAAATACAGATAGGTAATAAAACTTAAAAGTTTTTAAATTAAAATTTCCCTCTATGGCACACCGTACATGAATTTTTCAAACTCATACGGCGTTCTCTAATTTAAAATAACAAATATCAAATATATAGTATAAAAAATTAACAAACATAGTTGTTTTGATTATAACAAAAATTTTATTTTAAATTAAATTCAAACATTATTCCGTTTTATTAAAGAACTTCATAAATAATTTAATTACTTTAACTGAAAAAAAAAATTTTAAATTCATGTTTTTTAAAAAACAATCTTAAAAAAACTAATCACAGTTTTTCACGTACCCTAACTTCATTCATTTAATTATAACCTTTAAGTTTATTTTTTTGACCTATACCTTTTCCATTGCAAATAATACCTAAAATATTACAAATTTTTCAAAAACAAAATCTACTAAATAAAGATATTTACTATAAAGTAAATACAAATAAGTAATTATTTATTAAGGTCATTTAGATTCAAATATTTGTCAGTATGAAAAACATACTATACTAACCTTAGATTATTTAATTTTCTTTTAATAAAAATTAAAGAGCTTCACCAATTTATTTTTTAAAATAAATTTATGTCCAACTAAAAAACCGAACATTTAAACGTTACTTTTTTGTTTCAAATTTGAAAAAGCTAGAATTATTTTTACACTTTTAAATTAGTCTTAATATTAAAAATGAAAAAAATAAAATTTTAAATAAAACATGTCGCACAAGTTTCAAATTCAGGATCTTCCGCAGCTCGAATTTCTTGAGAAACAAAATCATAAGCACGTAAATTTAAAGCTAAACCAACAACTCCCAAAGCACTCATCCAAAGCCCCGTTACAGGAACAAATAACATAAAAAAATGTAACCAACGCTTATTTGAAAAAGCTACGCCAAAAATTTGAGACCAAAATCTATTTGCAGTAACCATTGAATAAGTACGAAGTTAAAAATATAATCATTTAAGACTAAATTATTTCTTCCCAAACTATACATATAAATTTCTCTATAAATAGCTTTTACTCAAAAAATTTTTTATTATCTCAACATGAAAATCTTATAACTAAATAAAAATAAAATTGATTTTAAGTAATAAACTTTCTACTAAATTTCGCATGATCTAATTATTCTTAATATTCAAATCTAAATAAAATTAATCAAAAATTTTAATTTGTTTAATTAGAAAAATTGGACTATTCAAGCAAAAAATATAACATTAACTCAAATTTAATGAAGAAACTATTATAAATTATGAAATTTAAATTTAAAATACCTTGTCCTCTATTAACATTAAATTTCAAATAAAAAGCTCCTTCTAATTTTATTAAAAATGAAGAAAAATAACTATTTTATTAAACAAATTTAAATCACAATTCCTCAGCTTGAGTAGGATTAAAAGCTCGAAAAGTATTTGAACCGTCACCATCTTCAAATAAAGTATTTTCAACAGTTGCACCATGTATTGCACAAAAAAGAATAAGGTCTTAACTAATAAACTCTTTTCTAAAAACTGTAAAAGCAAAATTAATCACATACAGCTTATTTTATAAAAATAAAGAATTTAACGACTAAAAATAAAATTATATAAAAAATAAATCATAAAAATATAAGTTGTTAATTATTAAATTTGGGAAAAAAAAAATAAAAATTTTTAATGATTTAATTAACTAAACAAAAAAATTATTTTTAAGAAAATTTAAACTAAAATCAACAAATTACTAAATAAATAAAATTTAAAGTAAAATTTCCAATACTAAAATTAAAATTAATAAATATAAAACTAATCTTAAAAAAGTAATAAAATAAATAACAAAATTAAAAATAAGAAGAGCTGCACCTAGAACACCAGCAACACCCATCATATGAAAAGGATTCAATGTCCAATTATGAAAACCTTGAAAAAACAAAATAAAACGAAAAATAGATGCAACACCAAAACTAGGAGCAAAAAACCATCCAGACTGTCCTAAAGGATAAATTAAAAAAACCGAAACAAAAACTGAAATAGGCGCAGAAAATGCTATAGCATTGTATGGTCTAATTTGTACTGCACGTGCAATTTCAAATTGACGTAACATAAAGCCAATTAAGCCAAAAGCACCATGCAAAGCAACAAACGGCCATAACCCACCTAACTGTAACCAACGTGTAAAATCACCCTGAGCTTCAGGTCCCCATAATAATAACAAAGAATGAGACATACTATTCGAAGGAGTCGATACAGCAGCAGTTAAAACATTACAACCTTCCAAAAAAGAACTAGCTAGAATAAGGTAAATATACTTATAATATTTCCTTTTGAACTTAACTTGTTTAAATCTAAACAATAAGCTCAAAATGAAAAACTCAAACATTAAAAATTTAAATCTAAATTTATAAAAATTCCAATAAAATTACGTATAAAATTATTTTATAAAATAATAAAATTAAATTAATTATTAATAAAATTGACAAAACCAAATTTTTATTTTATTAACGAATTAACTAAAAATTAAACTTAAAAATTCTGCTTATTTAAATTAGCAACTACTAATTAAACAAAATTAAAATAAAAATACTTTAAATAAATTTTATATATTAAAAACTCGTTTCGCACCCATGCGTATACCAAGATGTAACAAAAGTTATTCCCGTTAACCAACCTCCTAATGCTAAATAAGCACAAGGAAATAATAATAAACCTGACCATCCTACAAATACAAATCTATCGCGCTTCAACCAATCATCAGCAGCATCAAATAATCCGAATTTTTCATCTTTTTTTTCCAAACTAATTATTGTCATACATCATTTAATTCAAAAAATTAATATGTTTTTATCTAAAAAAATTTGTTTAATTAATTCAATACAATTATTTGATAATAAAACAAAATAAAAATAAATAAAATTTTATGAATAAAAAAACAAATGAGCGTCCTGTATTTCCATTTGTCTCAGTTATAGGACAAGAGGAAATGTGTGAAATAAAAAATAGTTTAAACACAAAAAAATAAAATTTTATAAATAAAACTATATCTTTGCTATAAAATAAATTTACTATACATTACTAATATTAAATTAATAATAAAAATCTTGAAAAACTATTAAAAATATTTAAAAATATTATAATAATAAAGATAAATTAAATAAATATAAATAAAAGCTAAATGATAAAAACCTATAATGCAAATTTATCTAGTTTAGTTTGAAAATGAATTTTATAATTCAATTTTATGAAATTATCTTTGATACTAAATGTAATTGATCCAAAAATAGGAGGGGTTATGTTAATGGGAGAGAGCGTTAATTAAAACTATAATATTTAAAGTAGAAAATAAAACTAATCAACTAAATGTTTAAGAAATTAAAATGATTATAATTAAACTTAATTAATTATATAATAATAAAAAAGCATGTTGAAAAAGCTTAATAAAGCAAAATATAAGTTCTAAAGGACAAATTTTCAAAAAAAGTTTATAAAAAAAATTTAAATGTAATTTTAGATTCTTTTTAAAAATTAAATCTAAATTTAAAATAATTTGATTAAAAAGCAAAATTAAAAATCCTAATAACTATATTCTACAAAAAATAAAAATTAGTATTTTTATAAATTAAATAATATTAAACAAGAAAGTTCAAAATTAAAACTAATTATTAAAAGAGCATAGATGAATATAAATATTCTCATCATGTTCGATTGGAGATATTTTTAAAAATAAAAAAATCTACCAAATAAGAGGAACTGGAAAGTCTACCGTAGTAAGAGCATTAGTAGACTTATTACCGCCTATAGAAGTAATTGTATGAGTAAAAGTTACTTTGTAAAAAAAAAAATAATATTATAAACGCTTTATTAAAAAAGCAAAAAAGTTCATAAATAAATAAAAAATTATATATTACTTCAAATAAAACAATTACTTAAAAATATTTAATAATTAAAAGAACAAAAACAAAGTAAAAAAACTATATCGTTAAAGTTTTTATAATCAAGCGAAAGATTAAAATACCTGTAATTTTTGAATAATTGAAACGGAATAATTAAGAAAAAAACAACTAATCACCACACAAATAAATTCAAAAAATAAAGCTTTATGCATTTTAAAAATGCACGTATGGTTTGAAATGAGGTTATTTTTTTAAATCAAAAACCAACATTCTGAAAATGATCCATACAATTCTGACCCATATGACACAGAAACAATGTCAGACGAAGCACTATTAAAGCTAAACAATAATGAAAAACCTAATATCATAAAAATAAAAACACCCATGATTGATTTACCGTTAGGCGCAACCGAAGATAGAGTATGTGGAACAATTGATATAGAAAAAGCAATATCAGAAGGCGTAAAAGCATTTGAACCAGGTCTTTTAGCACAAGCAAATAGAGGAATATTATATGTAGATGAAGTAAACTTATTAGACGATCATCTAGTTGACGTTCTATTAGACTCTGCAGCATCAGGTTGGAATACAGTAGAAAGAGAAGGAATTTCAATATGTCATCCAGCAAAGTTTATCTTAATAGGATCAGGAAATCCTGAAGAAGGAGAACTAAGACCACAACTATTAGACAGATTTGGGATGCATGCACAAATAAAAACAGTAAAAGAACCAAAATTAAGAGTAAAAATAGTACAACAACGAGAATTATTTGAAAAAGACCCTCAAAATTTTAAAAAAATTTGTCAAAATGAACAAGAAGCATTAATGAAAAAAATAACTAATGCAAGAAAAAATATTAAAAATATAACTATAAGTTATGATCTACTTGAAAAAATATCGCAAGTTTGTTCTGAACTAGAAGTAGATGGACTTCGTGGAGATTTAGTAACAAGTAGAGCAGCAAAAGCTCTTGTTGCATTTGAAGAAAGAAACGAAGTGACTGCTAAAGATATTTACACGATAATAACATTATGTTTAAGACACCGTCTTAGAAAAGATCCACTAGAATCAGTTGACTCAGGATATAAAGTACAGGAGACATTTAAAAAAGTATTCAACCTTTAAAATAAATATTATTTTTTTATAAAGAAAAATTAAAAAAGTAAACATAAAACTAACTTAAAGTAAAGTTTACTTTACTTTAAGTTAAACCTGATCAAATAAGTTAGTAAAATTAAGTTTATTTTATTTGAAAAAAATTTACCTTTAACCGGACTTGAACCGGCACGCTTTTAGCATATAATTTTGAATCATACGTGTCTACCATTTCACCATAAAGGATTAATACTATACTATACAAAAGCAAAATATAAATTTATTCTAGTTT